AAGGCCCGGGAACGGATTCACCGCTGTGTAGCTGACCAGCGATTACTAGCGATTCCATCTTCATAGAGGCGAGTTGCAGCCTCTAATTCGAACTTAGAGCAAGTTTAGAGATTAGCTTATCTTCACAGATTTGCAACTTTTTGTCTTGCCCAATGTAGCACGTGTGTAGCCCAGGATGTAAGGGGCATGATGACTTGACGTCGTCCTCACCTTCCTCCGGTTTATAACCGGCAGTCTTTCAAGATCCTTTTAAAAAGCAACAAGAAACAAGGGTTGCGCTCGTTGCGGGACTTAACCCAACATCTCACGACACGAGCTGACGACAGCCATGCACCACCTGTGTACGTGTCCCCTAAGGTACTCTTCTTTTTCAAGAAGATTCACGTCATTCAAACCCTGGTAAGGTTCTTCGCGTTGCATCGAATTAAACCACATGCTCCACCGCTTGTGCGGGCCCCCGTCAATTCCTTTGAGTTTCACTCTTGCGAGCATACTTCCCAGGCGGGATACTTAACGCGTTAGCTATGATACTGCATGGGTTGATACACACAACATCTAGTATCCATCGTTTACAGCTAGGACTACTGGGGTATCTAATCCCATTTGCTCCCCTAGCTTTCGTCTCTCAGTGTCAGTAATGACCCAGTGGAGTGCCTTCGCCATCGGCGGTCTTTCCAATCTCTACGCATTTCACCGCTCCACTGGAAATTCCCTCTACCCCTATCATACTCAAGTCTGATAGTTTCTATTACATTCTTGAAGTTAAGCTTCAAACTTTAATAATAGACTTACCAAACCACCTACAGACGCTTTACGCCCAGTGATTCCGGATAACACTTGCATCCTCCGTATTACCGCGGCTGCTGGCACGGAGTTAGCCGATGCTTATTCGTCAAGTAAACGTCAGAACTTCCTCCTTGACAAAAGAGGTTTACAACCCGCAGGCCTTCTTTCCCTCACGCGGTATTGCTCTGTCAGGCTTTCGCCCATTGCAGAAAATTCCCCACTGCTGCCTCCCGTAGGAGTCTGGACCGTGTCTCAGTTCCAGTGTGGCTGATCATCCTCTCAAACCAGCTACTGATCGTCGCCTTGGTAGGCTTTTACCCCACCAACGAGCTAATCAGACGCAAGCTTTTCTCTAGGCGAATTGCTTCTTTAACAAAAAGGTATTATGGGGCATTAGCAGTCGTTTCCAACAGTTATTCCCCACCTAGAGGTAAATACTCACGCGTTACGCACCCGTCCGCCACTCAAGTTAAAAACTTTCGTACGACTTGCATGTGTTAGGCATACCGCCAGCGTTCATCCTGAGCCAGGATCAAACTCTCAATAGTTTCCTGAATCAATAAATTCTATTCTTTAAGAATGGTAATATAAATTTTTTTAATCACTATTCTTAAAGAATAGAGTAGGTTTTACCCTGTTTTAAGGGTACTGTAAGGGATTAGCTTATGTCAATGTCTAAAAAATTTAAACTTATGGATAAACCCTGAACTAGTTCGAAGTACAATCCATAAGTTTAATCTGGTGAAAATTTTTTACTTTATTAATCCTGATAAAAATTAATATCAGCCTTTGACTCTTTTACATACAATATAATTTCTACTATATTTTTCGTAGAAGTTATTTAATTATGGAAAAAAGTTTAGTAAATCCAGTTAAATTACTATTTTTCATTTATTAAGACTTTACTTCTTGTTTAAGAGTGTCTTTAACATCATTAATGGCCGTTTTTAATATAGTTTCGGCTTCATCCGTAAATTGATTTGAAGAATTTACAATATTACTATATTCTGGTTTAGAATTAACCAAGTATTTGCGAAGATTATTTATAAATTCTGGCACAACACTTATACTTAAATCATCTAAATAACCATTAGTCCCAGTATAAATAATGGCTACTTGTTCAGCTACCGGAATAGGAGAATTTTGTGCTTGTTTAAGAATTTCACGTAAACGTTGACCCCGTGCTAATTGAGCTTGTGTTGATTTGTCTAAATCTGAAGCAAATTGAGAAAAAGCTTCTAATTCGGCAAATTGAGCTAATTCTAATTTTAGCTTCCCAGCAACTTTTTTCATAGCTTTTATTTGCGCAGCCGAACCTACCCGAGATACAGATATACCAACATTAATAGCAGGACGAAGACCTGAATTAAATAAATCACCAGATAAGAAAATTTGTCCATCAGTAATAGAAATTACATTAGTGGGAATATAAGCAGAAACGTCGCCCGCTTGTGTTTCAATAACAGGTAACGCTGTCATACTACCACTCCCCAATTCATCATTTAATTTGGCTGCACGTTCTAATAAACGTGAATGAAGATAAAAAACATCCCCAGGATACGCTTCCCGACCTGGTGGACGACGTAATAGCAATGACATTTGTCTATATGCAGAAGCTTGTTTAGACAAATCATCATAAATAATTAATGTATGCTTTCCATTATACATAAAATACTCAGCAATTGCAGCACCAGTATAAGGAGCAATATATTGAAGTGTTGCTGGTTGATCTGCACAAGCGGCTACTATAACAGTATAAGCTAGTGCCTCTTTTTCTTGTAAAGCCGCTACTGCTTGTGCTACAGAAGATGCTTTTTGTCCAATTGCAACATATACACAAATAACGTCTTGTCCTTTCTGATTTATAATTGTATCCAATGCAATGGCCGTTTTTCCAGTTTGACGGTCGCCAATAATTAATTCTCTTTGGCCTCGACCAATTGGTATCATAGCATCAATAGCCGTAATACCTGTTTGTAATGGTTCACAAACAGATTTACGGCTAATAATACCTGGAGCCATAGATTCAATCAAACGACTTTCCGTTGTTTTTGCATCACCTTTACCATCAATTGGAAGAGCCAAAGGATCAACTATTCGTGACAATAGAGAATCACCCACAGGAACTTGAGCGATACGGCCGGTTGCTTTTACAGTTGACCCTTCAGAAATCTCTCTACCATCACCCATTAGAACAGCACCTACATTATCATTTTCTAAATTTAAGGCAATTCCAATAGTCCCATCATCAAATTCTAAAAGTTCACCAGCCATTACTTCATCTAAACCATAAACCCGAGCGATACCATCACCAACCTGAAGAACTGTTCCAATGTTATCAACTTTTATTACACTTCCGTAACTTTCAATTTGTTGACGAATAATTTTACTAATTTCTTTTGGATTTGTCATAATTACAATTCAAATAATTTTTTCTTAATTAAATAAAAACTTTACATTACAGAAAATCTTGCCAGTTAGAGAGTAACTTCTAATTGTTTAGCTAAACGTTGCAATTCTCCTTTCAAACTTAAATCGATAATCTGAGAATCCATAACAAGAATAAATCCCCCTAATAGATTTTTATCTATTTTCACAGTTAAATTAACTTTTGGTAATTTGCCATGGCATTTTGAAAAGTCTGGTTCTAAAAATAGAATTAGTTTGTTTATTAATCTTTGTTGCTGTGGCTCAGATACATCATACGTAGCCCATAAGTCAATAAATTTAATACAAACGAAATTATAAATTTTTTCTAAGAATACTTGGGTGATTCCTTCAATATAACTAATTCTCTTTTTGTCTACCAAAAGTTTTAAAAAATTCTTTGTATTGGTACTAGCCTTTTTACCCAAACATTGCATTAAAATGACTTTTTTATTATCATTAGAAATTAAAGGATTGGACAAATATTCTGATACTATAGGAGTTGTTTTAAGTAAAGTTGACAAATCTTGCATATCAAAAACAATCTTAAAAAACTCTGTTGAATTGTTTTTTTCTATAAAAAAACTTAAACCTAATTGATATAATGCTTCAGCATAAGGTCGCCCAATATTTGAACCATATTTTCTTGTGGTCATAATTAACCTCCTAATCTTTTAATTTTATTATTCACAATTACGATTTGTTCTAGTTCACCTAATTGTGTTTGAAGTTTTAAGATAACTCGTTGTAATGCTTTTTCACAAACTTGTTTAATTAAATTATTATACATATGTTCTTCACGATATCTTAATATTAATAAAGCATCTTGAAATCTTTGTGATAGATCTTCATTAGCTTTGTCAATAGCTAGATTTGTTATAATTTTTATTGTTTCATAAGACTGATTTTTAATTTCTTGAATAATAATTTCAATCTGCGACCATTGTGTTCTAATTTCTAGTAAACGTTCATTTGCTTCATTTAAACGTTTTTCTGCATCTTCAACATTTTTTACAATATTATTTTTACGTTTTCCTAAATTTTCACCTAAAAAATTTTTTAATGAAAAAAATAATAATAGAAGTAATAAAATTACATTTATTACATTTGACTCTAAAATATCCGAATTATATGTAAACGCTTCATTTTGATCGCCTAAAATCAAAAAATTTAGATAATTTTCCATAATGTAATATTAAGACTAAAAATTAAAGATCTATAAAGTAAATTATATGAGAATTTTAGAAATAATTTGAATACTTAACGAGTCAATTTCATCTTCTAAACTTATTAATATGTTGTCTTTGTTATTTTCAAATTCCTCTGTCATTTTGGAAACAAATTCATCAATAAAAGATTGTGAAGCTCGTATATCATTGTCTATGATTTCTTTGTATATTCGTTGTACCATAGAGGCTTCAATTTGAGCTTCTTTTCTTACAATGTCTAGTTCAGATAAATATTTATTAGTTAATACTTTAGCTTCATATAAAATAGTGGAAGCTTTCTCTAAACTTTTCGAAATATATGCATTTCGCTCATTAATAGTATCTAAAAGTGGAGTATATAAAACAAAATTTAATGTAAACATCAAAAGTAAAAATTGAAATAGTATGACAGGTAATGTTCCATCAAAATCAAATAAACCTCCAGTTTTCTCTGTTGCTAAAAACAACATTGAGGTATTAATCATAATTGTTTTACTAATTATTATTTATAAATTTTTTAGTAGAGAGGTGCTTAATAAATTTATTAGATTAGATGAACAAAAATGTATCTTTAATTAACTAGAAAAAATATACCTTTGTTCATCCAATGTATTTTAGCTAGTAAATGGGTTTGCAAATAATAGAGCTAATGCAACAACAAGACCATAAATCGTTAAAGCTTCCATGAAAGCTAAACTTAAAAGCAATGTGCCACGAATTTTGTTTTCAGCCTCAGGTTGACGAGCAATACCTTCTACTGCCTGACCTGCAGCATTACCTTGTCCAATGCCAGGCCCAATTGCTGCTAAACCTACAGCAAGACCAGCAGCGATAACAGAAGCACCAGAAATAATTGAATCCATAGTTGTGTATTATTTTTAAATGATAATAAAAAAGAATTAACAAATTTCAATAGTGTATTATAACATTATTATTCAAGGGCTTCTGCTATATATGCAGCCGCTAATGTTGAAAAAATTAAAGCTTGTACTGAACTTGCAAAAATTCCCAATACCATAATCGGTAGTGGAATAATTAGAGGAACTAACATTGTAAGTACTGAAACTGTTAACTCATCAGCCAATACATTCCCAAATAGTCGAAAACTTAATGAAAGCGGTTTTGTAAAGTCTTCTAAAATATTAATAGGTAGTAAAATCGGAGTAGGTTCTAAATAACGTTTAAAGTAACCAAGTCCTTTTTTACTAATTCCAGCGTAAAAATACATAAAAGATGTTAATAAAGCAAGGGCAACTGTTGTATTAATATCATTTGTAGGTGCTGCTAACTCACCTTCTGAAAGTTTAATTAATTTCCAAGGTATTAAAGCTCCTGCCCAATTACACCCAAAAATAAATAAAAATAAAGTACTAATAAATGGAACCCATGGTTTATAAAAAGTTTTTCCTAACTGATTTTGAGCAATATCTTGTGTAAATTCTATGACAGCTTCCATAAAATTTTGCCAACCAGTTGGAACACGCTGTTTATTAAGTGTTCCTAATAACGTGAATAATAATAGTAATGCAATAACAAACCAACTTACAAGTAATACTTGACCATGAAATGTTATTCCAGCGAATTCCCAATAAAAATGTTTTCCAACTTCAACACCCGACAAAAAAAAGAGTGAATTTAAATCAATAGAAGTAGTAGTTTGAACGAAATCCATATTTAAGTTTAATTATATAGTATAAAACATACCCTATGCTCAAGATGCATACAGATATTATTAGTATACAGTATATTTACTAAAATAGTAACAAATTGGGTTAAAAACTTTTTTTGTATCTTACTATTCAATTATTTCCCGATTTCAAAACGAGTAAAACGAGCTATTTTAATATTTTCACCTAATAAAGAGATTTTTTCTTTTACTAATTCATTAATAGTAATACTAGAATTCCTAATAAACGGTTGATCAAGTAATGTTTGAGTTTTTAAAATTTTCTCTACCCTACCTTTTAAAATTTTCTCTTTTATTTCTTGAGGTTTGTTTTTTAAATCATCTTTTCCCGATTCAATTCTTTCTTCCGATTGAATAATTGAGTTCGGAATCTTGTCAATAGAAATATAATGAACTAAAGGACAAGCTGCAATTTGCATCGCAATATCTTTAACTAAATCTATAAATTCTTCTCGTCTCGCTACAAAATCGGTTTCACAATTTACTTCAACTAAAACTCCAATTTTTCCTCCAGTATGGATATAACTATGAATTATCCCTTCCGTGGCCTGACGATCCGATTTTTTATCTGCCGATGCTAAACCTTTTTGACGTAAAATTTCAATAGCTTTATCAAAATCACAACTTGTTTCTTGTAATGCTTTTTTACAATTCATCATTCCTGCGCCGGTCTTTTCTCGAAGTTGTTTGACAAGTTTTGAACTGATTTCTACACTCATATTAATTTATTTATTTATAATACAATTATTAACTTTTTTATTTTTTATTTACTTTTCATGAACAGTTGTCAATTGACCTAAGCAAATACTATCAGCTAATTTTTGAGTAATATATCGTATGGAACGTATAGCATCATCATTGCCTGGTATTGGTATTGTAGTTAGATCCGGATTACAATTTGTATCTAAAAGTGTAATAATTGGGATATTTAACGAACGTGCTTCTTTAACAGCAGTAATTTCGCGTTTTTGATCAATAATAAAAATAATATCTGGTCGTTGTTGCATTTGTTTTACACCATTGAAATATTTTCGAAGTCTCTCTAATTCTTTACGTAATTTAGCAACTTCCTTTTTAGGTAAGTTTTCAAACGAGTTTTCACTATCTTGTTTTTCTAAATTTTTTAAACGTTCAATCCTACTTTTAAGAGTTACCCAATTTGTAAGCATCCCACCTAACCAACGATGATTTACATAATTTGCACCACAACGAGTAGCTTCAGAAGCTATAATTGAGGAAGCCTGTTTTTTCGTCCCAACAAATAAAAATGTTTTGTTTTGTTTTGCTGCAATTTCACAAAAATCACAAGCTCGTTTTAATAGTTCTGCTGTTTGAATTAAATCTAAAATGTGAACACCATTTCTTTCTGTATATATATATGGAAACATTTTAGGATTCCAACGATAAGCTTTATGTCCAAAATGAACACCAGCTTTTAAAAGTTGAGCCAATTTAATCTTAGCCATGATTATGTAATTTTTCTCCTTACTTATATAAACTTTTTATAGTTAATTAATGACTTTGTATGTATATATGATATATATTTCAGTTTACTTGAATTTCTAAATTTTGAAAATATATTATATCAAATTCTATAGCGAAATTTTATAGCAGATCTTAATTTATGATGTTTAGTTTGATCATCATTTTTAATATTAGAATTATGATTATTGTTCAATGTTGGCATTTTGACCTTTAGATAAGAAAAGTCATTATTGCTATAAAATCCAGTGCCACATGGAATTAATTTTCCAACGATAACATTTTCTTTTAAACCTGTAATCCAATCAACACGACCCTCAATGGATGCTTGGGTTAAAACTCTTGTAGTATACTGAAAACTAGCTGCAGAGAGAAAACCTTCTGCTTTTAATGCTGATTTTGTAATTCCCAATAAAATGGGTTTAAAATATATTTTTCGTTTTTTTGATAAACATGCATTTATATATCTAACTTGTTCTAATTCTAATAAATCACCCGATAAAAAATTTGTATCACCTGGATATATAATTTCTATTCGATTTGTCATTTGTTTAATAATAATTTCAAGATGCTTATCAGCAATAAACACACCTTGAGAATAATAAACTGCTTGTACAGAATTAAGTAAAAAAAATTGAACTTTTTTAAAACTATAATAAGATGCTTGATACATAGATAAAATTTTAATAGAACAATAGTACTGAAAATAAACGTCTAAAATAGTATGAGGATTTAAAGTACCCTCAGTTAAACATTGACATACGTTAACAAAATCAAATTTACGAATTAATAAATTTGGGGAACCTTGAATACTATTTGGAGAACCTTCAATATTAATTAATTGATCGAACCTTGAGCCCTTATGTTTGATCCAAATAAGTGTATTAACTTGATGTTCAATTACTTTTGTGATAATACCTGGATATGGAGCAACTTTAGCTTCTACTTTTGGGTGTCTAGCCTCTAAAATTTCTTCCACACGTGGCAATCCTTGAACAATATCGCCAGTTATAAGACGTTCATAAACTAACTGACCTAAAACATCTTTTAATTTGATAAGATCTCCCGATTCTATTCGAAGCTGTGCTCCTTTCGAAAATAAATACGGATGACTGATACGAAAAGTAATTTTGTTTCCGCTAATTTGTTCAATTAATCTTGATTCTTTATTAAAAAAATTGGTACCAATTTTTTTTCCTAATTTAATTAATTGATTATTTTTTAGTTGGAAATCTGTATCTTCGATAAAAATAACTTTATAATCTTGTTCTGTCGTCAACAAAATTTTTTTCTGTTTATTTTTTATTTGTTTTTTAATTCCCAAAACAGTAGTAGCAAATGGAATAATAACATCAAAGGAGGCTAGTAATGTTTCCTGTTCAACAAATTGTTTATCTTGAATAAATAGAGATAATCTAACTTCCTCTTTAAACATTTCTTTTGGTAATATTTTTTCAGGAATTATATTAGTACCTAAAATTAATTTGAAATAACCATAATTGTCAGGTTGAGTTGCTTGATTAATCTCAAAAAAAATATTTGAATAATTTTCGAGAAAATTAATAAAGAAATGATGTTTGATAAAGTAAATTGGATTTTCTGTTTTTATCTTCATTTCTGAAATTAAATTTAATGGAACTTGATCTAATTCTATTTGATGTGGATCAAACCAATTAGGAAAGAAATTATTAAAATTTTCCGGATTTGGAATTTCATATCGAATTACCGGTCGTAATAACAAAAACAAATTATTTTTGATACTACAAACTTCAATATAACTTGCAGTATTAATTTCAAAGTTATCAAAGATAATTTCACCTGGATAAAAAATTTGACCATCGTACTCTAAAATATCGATTAAAGAATTGGGAAATGGTATTATATAACCAGGTTTAATAATAATTTCTCTATTATTTGGTTTAGTTTCATCAAATTGAATAATACCGGCGATATCAATAAAGTAATTTTTATATATTTCTGTCTTCTTGTTTACATAATCACCAAAATTGACTTTTAAAGCAGTTACATCAAAATTAATGTTATAAGTGCTTTCAGGTATATAGAATACACTGGAACCATATTCAGTTCTTTGAGAATTTGTTGAATAGAAATTTCCTCCTGTTTTTGTTTTATATTTTAATAACTTTAAACAACCTAGAGTTAAAACTGACTTGTCTAGTGGATAAGGATTTAAATAAATGCTTCCAAATTTTGCCAAATAAATTTTACATTGAGTTATTTTGGTATCTTTACTCTCTAAAATAATTTTTTGTTTTTGACACATTCCTAAAGAACTTATTAGTTTAAATCTTATTATTTTTGACGTATTTAAATTCTTTATAAATTTTATATAACCACTAAATTTATTCGTAATTTTTGATTGGGTCAAATTTTGATTTTTAGATATATTCATTAATGGATATATTTTAAGCTTTGTCGCAAAAGGGATTTTGGTTACATATCCTGACAAGATCCAAACTAAATTATGTACTATATTAGATTTTCTTACATTTAAGGTTTTATTTTGATTAAAAAAATTTTGTTTTTCAATAATTATTTCTCCAGATTGTTTTGCTATTACATCGTTAAGAGCAGATGCATCATCTTGCATCATTTTATTTTTGGGAGGCAACTCAAATAAAATGTCATTTTTTTTAACAAAAGAATTGTTACCAACAATAATTATTGATTTTGGAAAAATTTTTATTTCTTTAATTTGATTAGTGTATGTTATAAGCTTTATAAAAGATTGATTTTCACATACTAATACATCTTTACCATAATTTGTCCTTAATTCTCTGGTGTTTAAGGTAGAAGAAAATTTAATATATCCTGAACATTGGGCTCGAACTTGACGACTAAAATCACTAGTAAAGACCCCCCCTGTATGAAATGTTCGCATTGTTAATTGAGTTCCAGGTTCCCCTATAGACTGAGCAGCAATTATACCTACCGGTTCTCCTAATTCTACTAAATTTCCCGTAGCTAGATTATTACCATAACACTTTTGGCAAATGGACCTTCGACATTCACAAGTTAATGGCGAACGGACAATAATACTGTTGTTATTGTATTTCATAATTTTCTCTGCTAATCTAGGCGTTATCAACTCATTTTTATAAGCAATGATAGTTTTTGTCCTTGGATCAATAATATTGCAAGCCAAAACTCTACCAACAATTCGTTCTTGTAAAGAAAATAATATATCATTGTCCTCTATTATTTCTTTTATTTTAATGCCCCGTTGACTTCTACAATCTAATTCTCGAATTACAACACTCTGAGCTATATCTACTAAACGGCGTGTTAAATAACCTGAATCTGCTGTCTTGATAGCGGTATCCACTAAACCTTTTCGTGCACCATAAGACGAAATAATATAATCAGTAATAGATAATCCTTCGCGAAAATTTGATTGAATAGGAATATCTATGATTTGTCCGTTCGGATCTGACATTAATCCACGCATACCAACTAATTGGCGGACCTGAGAAATATTACCTCGTGCGCCCGAAAAAGCCATAATATATACTGAATTCAATGGATCTTTTTCTTGAAAATATTTAATTACTCTTTCTTTTAACGTCTCACTTGTAATATTCCAAATATTAATAACTTTTTGTAATCGTTCAACTTCACTTATTTCCCCCTTTATTGTTTCCCATTCTGCTTCTACCGTGTTAGCAAGAGCGTCTCTAACAAGATTAGTTTTACTCGGTGGAATTTTTAAATCTTCTAAACTAATTGAAATTCCAGCTTTTGTTGCATATTGAAACCCAATATCTTTCAATTCATCTACTAAATAGGCTGCTTTTAACGATCCAAAATTTTTAAATGCCCAAGCAATAATTGTTTTTAATTCTTTTTTATTCAGAACATTATTACAAAATAGATTTGATTGTTCAATCATTTTTCCCTCGTCAATTAGTTTTTATTTTTATTTATAATTTCCTTAACTGCCTGGTTAAAGATAATACGACCTGGAGTTGTACGAATATATTGCACAATAATTTCTCCGCTTTTTGACTGACGAATCTGTAAATTTTTAGAAAGTTTTAATGTACTACCATCTAATAATTTTTTTATTTTATAAAAATGAATATTACTATTATCTAGTGGCGGAAAATAGCGAACCCAAATGGACGCATGCAAATTTAATTTATTCTGTTGATATGCTGAAATTACAATATCAAAATTTGCAAAATATTGATTTGTTTTAGTTAATTTCGATTGATTAAAGGTAGTTAAATAATAAAAACCTAGAATCATATCTTGTGTTGGTTGAATTATTGGTTCACCTGTTGCAGGGGATAAAAAATTATTTGGTGCCAACATACAAAGTTTGGATTCTATTTGTGCTTCTAAAGATAAAGGTATATGAACAGCCATTTGATCACCATCAAAATCTGCATTAAATGCAGGACAAACTAAAGGATGTAATTGAATAGCTCGGCCACGAACTAAAATGGCATCGAAAGATTGGACACCTAATCGATGCAATGTTGGTGCCCTATTTAAAAAAATAGGATGTTTTTTTAGTAAACTTTTTAAGACATTCCAAATAAAAGATTTGTCATAATAAATAATTTTTTTCGCTTTTTTTATTGTACCTGCTAATCCCTGATATATTATTCTATGCATAAGAAAAGGTAAAAATAATTCAACTGCAAGTTCATAGGGTAAACCACATTGATTTAATTTAAGGTTAGGACCAACAATAATAACGGAACGGCCAGAATAATCAACTCTTTTACCTAATAAATTTTGACGAAATCGACCTTGTTTTCCTTCGATTGTATCTGCCAATGACTTTAAAGGCCGTTTATGAATATCCATCATTTGTGGACCTCGCTTACCATTATCAATTAATGCGTCAACTGCTTCCTGAACTAGTCGTTTTTCCGTTCCTATAACTACATCAGGAGCACATATAGAAAACAATTTACCTAATCTCTTATTGCGGATAATAATTTTTCGATACAATTCATTTAAGTCAGAGGTTGCAAACTTACCATTCTCTAATTGCACCATTGGCCTTAAGGATGGTGGCAATACTGGAATAATATTTAAGATCATCCATTCTGGGCGAATTTCAGTAGCCAAAAAATGTTCCAAAATACGAATTCTTTTTATCGCATCTTTAATCGCTTTGTTAGATTTTGAAGACATCATAAAATATCTAGTCATTTCAATAGTTTGTTTTAAATCGATCCTTTTTAATTGTTTAAAAAGGATTTCTGCTCCTTGAGCTTTTTCTTGAATAAAAAAATCTTCATCTACATTCGTATTTTTTTGAACTGTAAAGATATCTTCCTCCTCTTCATTACCATAAATTTCTTCTTCTAAAACAGAAACTTTTTCATTTAAAATAGTTGCTAAATAACTAGGAGACCCTTTTAAATACCAGATATGAACAACAGGTGTTAATAGTTTAATATGACCCATTCTATGTCGTCGTACTCTAGAATCAGTAATTTCAACACCACAAATTTCACAAAATAAACCGCGTTTTTGTTTTGATTTTCCACAGTAACATTCCCAACTAGTTACGGGGCCAAAAATTCTTTCACAAAATAAACCATCTTGTTCTGGTTTTAAAGTTCGATAATTAATCGTTTCAGCTTCTGTTACTTCTCCAATTAATTTACCATTTGGTAATTGTCTTTGTCCCCACTCATAAATTTTGTTGGGTGAGGCCAATTTAATTTTAAGGTAATTAAAGTGTTGTTTTTCTTTTTCCATTATAAATTTTGAACCTTTTTTTATAAATTTTTTAAAACTTAAATTAAAACTTATGAAAAAATATGATTATTTTATGAAGTTTTTATTTCAATGTTAGATGTTAAATCAACGTCCACCCCTAATAAACCAACTTTTTCAGATTTTTTAATTTGATGTAATGTAATATCGAGTCCTAATGCTTGAAGTTCACAAAGTAATACTTTAAAAGATTCTGGAATACCAGGGTTAGGTATTGAATGACCTTTTACAATTGCAGTTAAAACTTCATTACGTCCTTCAATATCATCAGATTTAAGAGTTAAAAGTTCTCGAAGTGTATAAGCAACCCCAAAAGCTTCTAAAGCCCAAACTTCCATTTCGCCAAATCGTTGCCCACCTTGATGTGCTTTTCCCCCTAATGGTTGTTGTGTAACTAATGAATAGGGTCCAGTTGAACGTGCATGTATTTTGTTATCTATCATATGAATAAGTTTTAAAATATAAGCCTTGCCAATTAATATGGGATTATCAAATAATTCTCCTGTTCTTCCATCCGTTAAAATAACTTTCCCTGGATGATTTGAATTAAATAACCAAGCTCTATTCGTTTCTATGGCGGCTTGTTTTAATTTTTTATTTATTAAAACTCTCGAGGCCTCAGCAGAATACATTTCATCAAAAGGAAGAAGTTTGAATCTCTGATTTAAATAATCGCCAGCAATTCCTAGTAAACATTCAAAAATCTGACCTACATTCATTCTCGAAGGTACACCTAAAGGATTCAAAATTATATCAACAATTGTCCCATCTAACAAATAAGGCATATCTTGAATAGGTATAATTTTAGAAATAACTCCTTTATTTCCATGTCTACCAGCAATTTTATCACCTACTTTAATTTTTCGAATTTGTGCAATAAAGATAGAAATCGAAACGAAAACACCTGGAGGTAAATTATTATTTTGTTCTTTAGAAATTATTTTTATATCAATAACTCGTCCAGATACTCCATTAGGAACTCTTAGAGAAGTATCTTTAACATCAGGGGTTTTAATATTGAAAACAGCCTTTAAAAATTTTCCCTCTGGAAATTGTTCTGATTCTGCTTTAGGAGTAATTTTCCCAACTAAAATATCACCAGCTTCTACAAATGCACCCACAGAAATTAAACCATTATCATCTAAATTTCTTAAAAAATATTCACCCCCATTTGGTATTTGCTTTGTCATTTCTTCAACCCCTGAATCAGTCTCTCGTAAGTCCGTTTCATATTTTTGTATATGAATAGAAGTAAAAAGATCTTGCTGAATTAATCGATCACTAACTAATATAGCATCTTCATAATTATAACCTTCCCAGGGCATATAGGCTACTATTAAATTCTGACCTAAAGCAAGTTCACCACCATCAGTTCCAGGTCCATCAGCAATTATTTGACCAGATTTTATGAATTCACCAATCCACACAATAGGTTTTTGATTAATGGCTGTTTCTTGATTAGAACGTCGATATTTATCGAGAAAATAACATTTTGGAGTACTTGAAATTTCCGAACTAGATATTCTAATTTGATCGGCTGATACATAATTAACTATTCCATCCAACAAATTAATCATAACCACAAGAGAATCAGCCGCAATTCGAGATTCAATCCCTGTACCAATAATAGGTTTTTGTGGATATAATAAAGGAACTGCTTGACGCTGCATATTTGAACCCATTAGAGCACGATTAGCGTCATCATGTTCAAGAAATGGAATTAAAGATGCAGCAACTGAAATAACTTGGATAGGAGAAATTGCCATTAAATTTACTTCATGAGAATGAACAACAATAAAATTTTCTTTATAACGAACTGGGACAAAATCATTAAAAAATGTATTCTTCTTACTTACTTTAATATCGGCTGAAACAATTTTATACTGACTCTCATTTTCAGCGGTTAAATAAACAATCGGTAAATGTTTCAAAACTTCACCTTTCTTTACTTGAAAAAATGGTGTTTTTATAAAACCGTACTTATTAATTTTAGCATAAGTGGCTAAAGAAGATATTAAACCTGCTTTTTGTCCCTCTGGAGTTTCTATTGGACATAAACGCCCATATTGTGTAGGATGAATATCACGAGCTGCAAAACTAACATGATCCCCACTAAGAGCACCGGGTCCTAACGAACTGATTCTTCTTTTATGCGTTAATTCCGCTAATGCATTTGTTTCATCAAAATATTGTGATAATGGACTTAATCCAAAGAATTCTTTTATTACAGAAGTTACAATTTTTGAATTGATTAGATGATTTGGTTTAATATCAAAACTGTTTTTTTCAACCAAATTAGCTTTTTTCGAAAGTTTTTTTTCCGAAAGAATATCATTCTTATTTAAAAAATTAATTTTTAAACGATTTAATCCAGTTCTTATTTGTATTTGAAACAATTCCCCTACTGAACGAACACGCCTATTTTCTAGACTATCTATATCATCGATTTTTCTCTGATGAAAACTTATATCAATTAGATAGTCAATAACTTTTAAAACATCTAATGGTGTTAATGTCCGAATATACAATGGTAAATCCACTTCTAATTTTTTATTAATTTTGAGACGTCCAACTTCTCCCAAATCATAATACTGTGAATTTAAAATTCTTAATTCAATAAGTTCTTCAACACGCTCCACAGTATTATAGAAATTTTCATAATCAAAATTTCCAACTGCAGCCATATAATTTAGAGGCTCTAGACTGTTTTTAAAAAAATTATAATTATTCATCGTACCATAAATTTCATCATCATTTATATCAAAGGCTAATAAAAATCCATATATTGGTATTTTAAATTTCTTGTCCAATTTGAACCAAACAAGATCATTTTCTAATTCAAAAGTAAGCCATGAACCACGGTTAGTAATTATAGTGCTTTCATATTTGATTTTTTTTCTATCACCTTTTAGTCTGGTCTCCATTTTTTTAAAATAAACACCAGGACTTCGAACTAATTGATTAATTATTATTCTTTCACATCCATTAAAAATGAAAGTTCCTTTATTAGTCATTAAAGGAAATTCCCCAATAAAAACTTTTTGTGTTGAACCAATATTTTCTTTTTGTAAAGGCTGTTCCGCTATAATTTTACTAACTTGTATAAAGACATAAATTTTTATGTTATAGCTAACTTTTAATTGTCTTGTAACAAGTTCGGTATAGGGTGGACATTTTAATTTATATTCTTGATCGTAAATTATTAATTCCAAACGATGTTTTTCATTAATCATCGATGAATAATTCTTTATTTCTTCTGGTAATCCCTTAGTTAAAAACCAACAAAAACTAAATATCTGAACTTCAATTAAATTTGGAAGTTTGACTGTAGGAAATGTAGGAATCATAATAAAATACTCCAATAAATTTTTATTTAATTTTTACACAATATAGATACCATTTCAATAAAAATTTATTAACAAATAGTTAAAAATGTTTTAAATAATCTTGCTTTTTTCCTTGCAGCATTATTTTTATGTATAACTTTTTTCTTTGTCGCTTTATCTATCTTACTATAAACTAAATTTAAAGACTCTTTAATAAGTGTTTTATTTTCAGTTGTCGGAGATACTTTATATAAATCTACTGTCATATAATATTTTTTTGTAAATGTTTTAATCATTGATCTATATACACCATTTTGTATTCGATTCCTTTCATTAATTTTTATACGTTTTCTCGCTGAATTAGTGTTTGCCATTTATATTATCCTTATATAATAATTCCATTACAAAAATATATTATATATACTATTATTTTGTTATGTCAATAAATTTGTAACTCAAAGATAACAACTAGATATTCTATATCTATTATCTTTCAATAGATAATAAAATAGGAGAAAGTGGGATTCGAACCCACGGAATGTTTACACATTCATCTGATTTCAAATCAGACGCAATCGACCAACTCTGCCATCTCTCCAAAAAATCAAAAATTTGCATTAAATAACAAATTTTAATGCTTAACATATTTTTAATATCTAATGGAAATTTTCGATTTTAATATTATTAATAACAGACTTAATATATATACTACCAAGAGAACATCTATCTTACTAGATTACATTATATGTTTGTTTACCTGTAAACTTAATGGTTGCTGGATTAGGATTTTTACCAATAGAAAAATCTTTAGTGCCAATAGGGATTCGACCAGCATTTACTTTCTCTGGAAATACTCCATCTTTTGGATGCAAATACTGAACTTCTCCACCAGGAAAAATTCTATAAATTCTATATTCTTTAATTCGTAGAGATCTTAATTGAGTACCCAAAGCAAGACATTGTTCTTTTCGAGCTAGATATAAAAGGTTTTCACCAATTAACATTACTGCAGCACCACCGGTTGGCATTTCAAAAACTTGTTCTTTAGGTGCATTCCAGGTAATGGCATATTTTTCTTCAACTTCTGCTGCACGTAGCCAGCCACCTGTGCTACCACCGAAAATTGGTGTGTACTGTTTTAAATAAAAAGTCATAAAATCTATGAAAAAATGCGAAAAATTTAATAAATCTAATTCATTTAAGGAATTATTTTAGCGGATAATAGAGTTGAACCTTTGACCTTTGGATTGTTAACCCGACAAGCGATCGAATTGTTACATCACATATCCCTGACTATTAAGATAACATTATCTTATAATATAAAGCAATAGTATTAATTTTTATAATATTCTAACGAATTCTAATTTTTGCTATTTATATATAAATTTAAAGACTCTATTAATTTGTAATTTGTTTAAAGCAAAAATTATTATTTATAGAATCAAGTTTATCTCAAAAGACTTAAAAGTTGATTAATTATTCAAATTAAATACAATGAGTATAAGAGGACTTATATTATATAAAAATGGTCCTTAGATCTTTTCAATTACAAAAATAATAAAATTTATTATTAAATATGTCACATACTGTTAAAATTTATAATACATGTATTGGTTGTACACAATGTGTACGTGCTTGCCCTACGGATGTTCTTGAAATGGTACCTTGGTCAGGTTGTAAAGCAGGGCAAATTGCTTCTGCACCAAGAACAGAAGATTGCGTTGGGTGCAAACGTTGTGAAACCGCGTGTCCTACTGATTTTTTAAGTGTGCGAGTATATCTTGGTGGTGAGACAACTCGTAGTATGGGTTTAGCTTATTAGAAAAATATTCTTAAAAAATGGCTCTAAGATATTAGAGCCATTTTTTAAGAATTTAATGCTTCTTTTGCAGCATATATTGTTTCTAAATCTATCAATTGGATATTCTTTTGTTGAGCAAATTTTTCTGTATTTCGTTGAATCTTTCCTCTGACAAAGCCAGGAATTTTAGATAATTCTGTCTGTGCTTCAATTGTCCATTTAAGATCAAATTCTGTTGATAGACTTCCACCTATAGCCTCTTTAGTATCATGGCCGCCAAAAATTTCTAATAAATGATCTTCCATTCCCAAAGTAAATGAGTTATAAATCAAATCTGCAATTTGATTTGCTCCCTCATATCCTAGGAAAGGTCTATAACTTAAAGGAAAATTTTGTATATGAACCGGTGCAGAAATAACTCCACATGGAATATTAAGACGTTTTCCTACATGTCTTTCCATTTGAGTGCCAAAAATAACAGCCGGTTCAACTTTTGCAATCAAATCACCAATAAGATTATGATCATCTGTAATTATGATTTCGTCACATAAACCTAATAATTCCTTTTCAACCCAAGATTTATCATATTTGCAATAGGTACCAGCCCAAATAACATGAATACCCATCTCTTTTGTCAAAATTTTTGTTATTGCAACCGCATGAGTAGAATCTCCAAAAACAACTGCACGTTTCCCTGTTAAATTTTGACAATCAATAGAACGGGAAAACCAGGCAGATTGGGAAATGAAACGTGTTTGAATATCAATATAATTTTCAAAATTAACGCTTATATTCTGTTGATTTAAAATATACTGCATCTTGCGAATACAACGAGCTGTCTCGACAATACCCATGGGGGTAATATCAACGAACGGCATATCAAAGGTTTTTTTTAAATATTCAGCAGTTAATACGCCAATTTCTCTATAAGGTACTAAATTAAACCATGCTTTTGGCAAATCTTTTAAATTATATACAGAAGTTCCTTCTGGGATTATTAAATTAACTTTTATCTTTAATTCGGATAATAAACGTTTTAATTCCGCAATATCATGTTGATTATGAAATGCTAAATTAAAAGAGCCAATAATATTCACTGACGGCTCATCCGTTTTTCGAGTATCCAATTGTCCATTCTTTTTAGCTTTATTTATATAAAATTGAACAATTTGTTCAAGCGTCCTATCCGCGGCTTGCATTTCATTAACCCGATAATGATTAACATCAGCCAATAAAACATCAGCTTTAGTTTCAAACGAAGCTCTATTTACAAAATTTTGTAAATCCTCTTGTAATATACTAGAAGTACAGGTTGGGGTTAAAATTATTAAATCAGGTTGTTCCTCTTTATCTTTTCGATTTATATTATTTATAACTTTTTCTTGAGAGCCACGAGCAAGAACATGCCTATCAACTACACTAGCTGTAACAGGTGTGAAATCTCTTTTACGTTCTAACATTGATCTCATGACATTGAAGTAATCATCACCCAAAGGGGCATGCATAATAGCATGTACATTTTTAAAAGAACTCGCGATCCGAAGAGTACCAATATGGGCTGGGCCTGCATACATCCAATAAGCTAGTTTCATAGTTTAAATAGTATTTTAAGTAATTTTAATAAGTATTGTCTATATTTATATCTATAGAGATATAATCTTTCTCTTATTATAACACAATTTTGATATATTATTGTAATTACTATATTCTACCCCCAAGGGAATTCGAATCCCTGTTTCCTCCGTGAAAGGGAGATGTCCTAGGCCTCTAGACGATGGGGGCATACACGCACTCAAATCTAATATATGATTAACTATTTTGTCAAGTTTAAAAGTAGAAAGATCGACTTTTAAACTTATTTGGGTCACCTGGGACTCGAACCCAGAGCTATTCGGTTAAAAGCCGAGTACTCTACCATTGAGTTAGCAACCCCTACTATAATACAATCTACTATAATTAGGACACAAAGTCTAGTAAGATAGTTTTTTACTATTTATAATTAATATTACTGCACAATAAGAATCTGCTATATGTTTTATGGTTTTTGTTAAATTTATAATGGTACTACTATTAACTGTGTAAATTAATAATTTTTTTTTCCTTACTATTAATCGAAATTTTCGACTAGTTATGATAGATAATTTAGACGTCAAAATTATATTTGCTTGGTCGATATCTTTCGTTATTATGATATCAATCTTTGTAAGTTTTAATGATTCACAAGTTTGTTTAAATTTATTAACCATTGATATATTTAAATTTAGAAATAGAAATAGTTTTATTTTTTGGTTTTTTTTTTTATATGTCGGATTAAATAAATGACTCAGTCTTTGATTATCTGGAATATGGGATTTCATTAAATTATTCCATTGGTAATTTTTTGCTGTTAACAACGAATAAGATTTGTAATCAAAACTCGAAACTGAAGAATTAATAGCATAATCAATTTTTATTCTCGTTTTTTCTATAATAGAACGGCGTTGTATAGGTAAGTATTTATTAGCTAAGAGTATATCAATAGAGTGTGCAACATTTTCATGAATTACCCAATAATTCGTAGAATTAATTTCTATGGCTATCTGAAAACCAGGAAAAGTTTTTCGTTCCAAAATACTCTTTTGTGTTTTTCGTCTTCGAGCCTCTTCATCACTTAAGGTTACAGTTTGAATACCACCAATAAGATCTATCAAAGTTGGATTCTTTATTAAACTATCTAAGGAATTACCATGTGCAGTCCCTACTAATTGTACACCACGTTCAGCTATAGTTCTTGCAGCCAAAGCTTCTAATTCTGTACCTATTTCATCTACGATAATAACTTCGGGCATATGATTTTGCACGGCTTCAATCATTATATCGTGTTGATTTTGGGTGAATGAAACTTGCATACGTCGAGCTCGACCAATACCGGCATGTGGAACATCACTGTTTCCTGCAATTTCATTTGAGGTATCAACAATAACAACTCGTTTTCGGATTTCATCAGATAGTACTCGACTAATTTCTCTTATTACGGTTGTTTTTCCAACCCCTGGTTTACCTAAAACTAATAACGAATTGCCTGATTCTAATAAATCTCTAATGATATTAATAGTACCGACAACACTTCTCCCAACACGACAAGTTAATCCAATAATTATTCCTTGACGATTACGAATACAACTAACACGATGTAATGTACGTTCTATTCCTGCTCTATTATCATCACTAAATTTACTAATTCGTTTGGTAATATATTCTAAATCTTGCCACGATATGACCTTTACGGCTAAATAATCGGGACCAAAAGAAAATCGTCCTTCAGGCCGACGACCCACATCTAATATAATTTCTATTAAATTGTTATTATTAGGATGATTTTGTATAATTTCTTTAATTTGAAAGGAAAAAATTTGAATAAGTTGATTTAAATTACTATTAATATTCATTCATTTGATTTTTTTAGTTAATATTAGTTATAATTAAAAGTATATATCTATTTGCAAAATATAAAATTGAATTACTTAAGAAATATTTGCTATAATATATTAGTGAAAACTCATTTCGGAATAATTTAATTATTCATTAGATTTGAGCGTTTCTTATCTTTATGTTTGAAAGAGGAAAAATATAATGAGCTCAAAAGAGCAAGTAACAAAAGTCAAGGTTCTGGTCGAACAAGATGCTGTTGATACTAGTTTTGAAAAATGGGCAAAGCCAGGTCACTTTTCTCGTACATTGGCTAAAGGTCCAAAAACGACAACTTGGATTTGGAATTTACATGCAGATGCACATGATTTTGACAGTCAAACAACTTCTTTAGAAGAGGTGTCTAGAAAAATATTTAGTGCACACTTTGGTCAACTTTCAATTATTTTCTTATGGTTAAGTGGTATGCATTTTCATGGGGCATATTTCTCCAATTACTTAGCCTGGTTAAATAACCCTATAAGTGTTAAACCTAGTGCACAGGTAGTTTGGCCAATTGTAGGACAAGAAATTTTAAATGCGGATGTTGGTGGCAATTTTCAAGGGGTTCAAATAACGTCTGGATTTTTCCAATTATGGAGAGCAGAGGGAATAACAAGTGAAATTGAATTATATTGGATTGCTATTGGAGCATTGCTAATGTCTGGTTTAATGCTTTTTGGTGGTTGGTTTCATTACCACAAAGCCGCACCTAAATTAGAATGGTTTCAAAATGCAGAATCAATGTTAAATCATCATTTGTCTGTTCTATTAGGTCTCGGCTGTCTTTCTTGGAGTGGACATCAAATTCATATTGCAGTTCCCATTAATAAATTGTTAGATGCTGGTGTAGCACCCCAAGAAATTCCTTTGCCGCACGAATTTATAATTAATCGTGAATTAATAGCCCAGATTTATCCCAGTTTTAGTAAAGGGTTAGTTCCATTCTTTTCTTTAAATTGGTCGGAATATTCAGATTTTTTAACTTTTAAAGGTGGTTTAAACCCAGTAACAGGTGGTCTTTGGTTAAGTGATACTGCTCATCATCATCTAGCTTTAGCCGTATTATTTATTGTTGCCGGTCATATGTATCGAACAAATTGGGGTATTGGACATAGTATGAAGGAAATATTAGAAGCCCATAAAGGTCCTTTTACAGGTGAAGGTCATACTGGACTTTATGAAATTTTAACTACTTCATGGCATGCGCAATTGGCTATTAATTTAGCGATGATGGGTTCCTTAAGTATTATCGTAGCACATCATATGTATGCAATGCCACCATATCCTTACATTGCTACAGATTATGCAACACAATTATCGTTATTCACACATCATATGTGGATCGGTGGTTTTTGTATTGTTGGTGGAGCAGCACATGGAGCAATTTTTATGGTTCGGGATTATAATCCAGCAAGAAATTATAATAATTTGCTAGATAGGGTGATTAGACATCGTGATGCAATTATATCTCATTTAAATTGGGTATGTATTTTTCTAGGATTTCATAGTTTTGGGTTATATATCCATAATGATACAATGCGAGCATTAGGTCGATCACAAGATATGTTTTCGGATACCGCTATTCAGCTTCAACCTGTTTTTGCACAGTGGATACAAAATATCCATTTACTAGCTCCAAATAGTACTGCTCCAAATGCATTAACAACAGCAAGTTATGTGTTCGGAGGTGATGTAGTTTCGATTGGTTCCAAAATTGCTATTATGCCTATAAAATTAAGTACTGCTGATTTTATGGTTCATCATATCCATGCGTTTACAATTCATGTAACGGTTTTAATTTTGCTTAAAGGTGTATTATATGCTCGTAGTTCTAAATTAATTCCAGATAAAGTCAATTTAGGTTTCCGATTTCCTTGCGATGGTCCTGGTCGTGGTGGTACTTGTCAAGTCTCTGCTTGGGATCATATATTTCTAGGTTTATTTTGGATGTATAATTCATTATCGGTTGTTTTATTCCATTTTAGTTGGAAAATGCAATCCGATGTTTGGGGTTCTATTGCACCAACGGGAGCTGTGTCACATATTACAGGGGGAAATTTTGCTCAAGGGGCAATTACCATTAATGGATGGTTAAGAGATTTCCTATGGTCACAAGCATCACAAGTAATTCAATCATATGGTTCCGCATTATCTGCCTATGGTTTAATATTTCTTGGTGCACATTTTATTTGGGCTTTTAGTTTAATGTTTTTATTTAGTGGACGTGGTTATTGGCAAGAACTTATTGAATCAATTGTTTGGGCACATAATAAAATTAAAGTTGCGCCTGCAATTCAGCCGAGAGCTTTAAGTATTACACAAGGACGTGCTGTGGGTTTAGCACATTATTTATTAGGTGGTATTGGTACAACATGGGCTTTCTTTTTAGCAAGAATTATTTCTGTAGGATAAAATTAAAGAGGTATAAATATTTATGGTAACTAAATTTCCAAAATTTAGCCAGGCCTTAGGACAAGATCCAACGACAAGAAGAATTTGGTTTGGTATTGCAACAGCACATGATTTTGAAACTCATGATGGAATGACTGAAGATACATTGTATCAGAAAATTTTTGCATCACATTTCGGTCATTTAGCAATTATTTTTTTATGGACATCTGGTAATTTATTTCATGTCGCATGGCAAGGTAATTTTGAACAATGGGTTTTAAATCCATTAAAAGTTAAGCCGATTGCGCATAGTATTTGGGATCCGCATTTTGGTCAAATTGCTATTAAAGCTTTTACAAAAGGTGGAGCATTTTATCCTGTAAATATCTCCTATTCAGGAGTATATCAATGGTGGTATACAATTGGGATGAGAACTAATAATGATTTGTATACTGGTTCAATTTTTCTAATTGGATTATCAAGTTTATTATTATTTGCAGGTTGGTTACACTTACAACCCAAATTTCGTCCAAGTTTATCTTGGTTTAAAAATAATGAATCTCGTTTAAACCATCATTTAACTGGATTATTTGGAGTTAGCTCTTTAGCATGGACAGGTCATTTAGTTCATGTAGCTATTCCGGAATCTCGAGGAATTCATATTGGTTGGGATAATTTCTTAACAACACTTCCACATCCGGAAGGTCTTACTCCATTTTTTAATGGAAATTGGAATGTTTATGCCCAAAATCCTGATACAGCTGATCATATTTTCGGAACGACATCTGGTGCCGGGACAGCAATATTAACATTTTTAGGTGGTTTTCATCCCCAATCCCAATCTCTTTGGCTAACAGATATAGCACATCATCATTTAGCTATTGCAGTTGTATTTATTATTGCAGGTCATATGTATAAAACAAATTTTGGTATTGGTCATAATATGAAAGAAATATTAGATGCGCACCGTCCACCTGGTGGAAGATTGGGAGCGGGTCATCGAGGATTATTTGACACAATAACAGATTCTTTGCATATGCAGTTAGGTCTTGCTTTGGCATCATTAGGAGTTATCACTTCGTTGGTTGCACAACATATGTATGCTTTACAACCATATGCTTTCATGGCAAAAGATTTTACTACGCAAGCAGCATTGTATACACATCACCAATATATTGCTGGTTTCTTAATGGTTGGAGCATTTGCCCACGGAGCTATTTTCTTTGTGCGTGATTATGATGCAGAAACTAATAAAAACAATGTTTTAGCCCGTATGCTTGAACATAAAGAAGCAATAATATCACATTTAAGTTGGGTTAGTTTATTCTTAGGATTCCATACTTTAGGACTTTATATTCACAATGATACCGTTGTAGCGTTTGGACAACCTGAAAAACAAATATTAGTTGAACCTGTATTTGCTCAATACGTTCAAGCAGCTTCAGGTAAAGCTTTATATGGGTTTGATGTTTTATTATCGTCACAACAAAGTCCTGCAAGCATAGCAAGTAGTGAAATTTGGCTTCCGAGTTGGTTAGAAGCTATAAATAATGATAAAAACGATTTATTTTTAACTATTGGGCCAGGTGATTTTTTAATACATCATGCAATAGCATTAGGCCTTCATGTGACTACCTTAATACTGGTAAAAGGAGCGCTTGATGCCCGAGGTTCAAAATTAATGCCGGATAAAAAAGATTTTGGTTATAGTTTCCCTTGTGATGGCCCTGGCAGAGGTGGTACATGTGATATCTCAGCATGGGATGCTTTTTATTTATCTATGTTTTGGATGCTAAATACAATTGGTTGGGTGACATTCTATTGGCATTGGAAACATGTTACAATTTGGCAAGGAAATGCAGCACAATTTAATGAATCTTCAAATTATATAATGGGTTGGTTAAGAGATTATTTATGGTTAAATTCTTCGCCATTAATTAATGGTTATAATCCCTATGGGATGAATAGTTTATCCGTTTGGGCATGGATGTTCCTATTTGGACATTTAGTCTGGGCAACAGGTTTTATGTTCTTAATTTCATGGCGTGGTTATTGGCAAGAATTAATTGAGACATTGGTTTGGGCTCATGAACGTACACCATTAGCTAATTTAGTTCGTTGGCGTGATAAACCAGTTGCATTATCTATTGTTCAAGCTAGATTAGTTGGTTTAGTTCATTTTACAGTTGGTTATATATTAACCTATGCGGCTTTTGTTATTGCCTCAACTGCAGGAAAATTTGGTTAATAAACTTATTAGTAATTCGGATTTTTTAATTTTTGAAAAATCTATAAAACCAAGAGAGAATTTTATATTTATATCTAATATATAAAACTTTCTCTTGGTTTTATAGTAGAAAGTTGATTTACAAAATTTAATATAAAATTTATAAAAATGGCTAAACAATCACTTATTGAAAGAGAAAAAAAAAGACAGCACTTAGTTATAAAATATAAAAAAAAAAGAAAAACGTTTTTAGCTTTATTTAATAAAGAAAATAATTTTGAGACCAAAATGCTATTGCATAAAAAAATAGAAAAATTACCACGCAATAGTTCCAGAATAAGATTACGAAATCGCTGTTGGAGGACAGGCCGTAGTAGAGGCACTTACCGAGATTTTGGTTTATGTAGACATATGATTCGTGAAATGGGACATAATGGTTTATTACCAGGTTTACGGAAATCAAGTTGGTAAGAATACAAATTGAGAGATATAGTTTGCTCTATATATCTCAATTTGTATTATTTTATCTATATACCTAATTTACTACCTCGAGAATATTGAGAAAAAGCCGCAGCAAACAAGCCAATCAATGTAGTTGGAATAATACCAAGTACAATACCAAAAAGAAGAGGTTCAATCATAGTTTGTTATTTTATTTTAATAAATTATTGTTAGTATTATTTTGTTAATTATCAACCATCGACTTTAATAGAATAGTTTATCGACTCTCAACGAAATCCTACTGCCGCTTGCCAGACAAAAGCAAGTAATAAAAATAAAACTGGAACAATAGGTAATATATCGATAATAGGACTAAAAATTGTGTAGGCGTCTGGCAATTTGGAGATTAATATGATTTCCATAAAATTTAAGCTTTTTAATGAAGATAGTTATTGAATTGTTATATTCAATATGATAGAATTATACATACTAAAATAGACTACAATATAGATAGAAAGCCTATAATACGTGACAGTTGTAAGATATACGATAACAAACCAGTATAGAGAGAGACAATATTGAGACTGTAAAATTGAAAGGGACAAAGTGAAAATTTATTTTTGTCTATTAGACCTGAGTATTTCGATACATTCAATAATTTAGTATTAAATTATCTTAATTAATAATCTAAATATAATTAAGGAAAATATATATGTTACTTGTTATTCAAACCCTAACAGGTTTATTTGTTTTAGTTTCATTAGGTTTAATTGTGACTGTTCCAGTTACTTTAGCAATGCCTGGCCAATGGGAAGCAACAAAAGTAAATATATATAAATCAACAACCTTGTGGACGACTCTAGTATTTTTAATAGCTTTTACAAATGCTTTTGTAAAATAAAAAATATGACCGTTATTTGTATATAATATTCAATTTCTTCTATAGCGAGTGACGCGACTCGAACGCGCGACATCGACCTTGGCAAGGTCACGCTCTACCACTGAGCTACACTCGCAAACAATTAAAAAGAAAAGGAACTCGACTTAATTATATAGATTTTATATACTATTGTCAAGTTCCTTTTCTTTTTAATTGTTGATTATCGACTATTTTAAGAGTACAATATATTTATATATAAATTAAATTTTAACCCTTGTCTTTGTCCCGCCTATTATTTACTAAAGTAACCTACAAGTTAATACTTGAAGTATTCCATTTTTTCCGTGAAACAGTTGCCTTTGCCTATGATACCACCATCACAACAAGTGCTAGACAAAAAACATAGACATTTGGTGGTAAAGAGCAAGTATAGAAAAGATAAGAAAACAAAGAAAAATATAAAGTAGTGAATCAAAAAATGTGAGAAAAAATACATAAACCAGCCCTTTTCACAATTAGTTGCAGCTGACGATGAAACAAACGTAAAAAAAAAAAGGGATAAATTATAAGGTGGTTATTTTTAGAAATATGCCTATAAATAGTCTATTTTGTAACGCTTTGCTTAATTTTTACATCTATTCCTTATTAATAATTAATGGGACTGCAAATAATGTTTTATAATAATAGACTTGTTAAAGGTCTATTATTATAAAACATTATTTAAAAGAGAAAATACTATATATATATATATATATTACAAAGAAGCACAGTCTTTTTTCTCTAGAGTTAAGGAAATTTTTATTATGTTTTGTTATTTGATTTTCTCTATGTTGAGTTATTTTCATCATAAATTTTCTGCTCTCACGATTAAAAAAAAAACCTAAGGTATGGCTTGAAATTGCTAGAATAAAAATTTTTTCATGTCTGTATTTTTTAATCAACAGCTATAAGGATTCAATTCTCTCTATTATACTTTTGTTAACATTAATAGAATATGCTATAGAATATATATTATTTTATTTCATCTTTTTCAATATAAAGAAATAAAAGAGCCATTCCTACAGCCGGAAATACAATACCGACTAAAGGTACAAAAATCGAAGGTAAAGAAGTAAGTGTCATATAGTAAAAAATGTTTTAAAATATTTTGTAATGAACTATTATTATATAGTAAATGGACTTAAAAAAAATTTAACAAATAATTACATGGATCAAAATAATCTAAAATTTAATAAGAAAAAGTCAGAAAATCTTGAAGCTATGCGTAAATTTGCAGAATCTTATGCAAAACGGACAAATACAGTATTTTGTAGTGATGTTAGTATAACTGCTTGTGTCATTAATGCTTTAGCAGAAAATAAAAATAACTATGGTTCACCTTTATGTCCTTGTCGACAGTACGATGAACTAATCGCGGAAGTTGATTCAGCCTATTGGAATTGCCCATGTGTTCCTATGCGAGAAAGGAAAGAATGTCATTGTACACTATTTTTAGTGCCAGAAGATGAATTTGCGGCAACCTCACAAACACAAACAATCGAATTAAAAACAATTCTAAAAAATTTATAAATTTCCTTTTTTAAAAGCGACTAACACAATAACTGCTGGACCTGCCAAAAGAATAACGGCTGCAGAAACTAACTGACCAATAACTTGCCAATTCATAAATTATACGGAAGTTATATTTAGAGTCTAAAATTAAAACTTTTGCAGTAATAGTGCGTATACACTCTTTAACGAAAATATCTGATCATTTTTTAAAGCACTTAAACATATTGTAGTTCATTTTAACTATATTATGTCTAAGTGAGAAGAAATTTTATCAAATATTTTCTTATTTTAACTAAAATATATAGACATTAAATATCTATAAATTAACATAAATTATGGATTAAAAAAAAAACAATTTGAAATCTAGTTTCATTTTTGATATTTCAAAATTAGATAAATTTATAGAAAATTTGATCATTTGAAACTTGACGAGAAATTTCTATTAGATTTTGATCCGGAAACTTTTGAGTTTAAAGAACCTGATAGATAATTAGAAAATGAAAATCTAAAAAATGACGGATGATTAGAACCTCGTCATTTTTATTAAGATAACCATCCATAACTATGTAATCCTTGTCCTAAAAAATTTACTCCTAAATAACATATCCAAACAACAAAAAAACCAATACTAGCTAAAAAAGCTGGACGTTTTCCATGCCAGCCTTTAATTAATCGAATATGTAAATAAGCTGCAAAAATTAACCATGTAATTAAAGCCCACGTTTCTTTTGGATCCCAACTCCAATAAGAACCCCATGCTTCATTTGCCCATACAGCACCAGCTATAATTCCAATAGTTAAAAAAGGAAATCCGAGACTTATTATACGATAACTCCAAATATCAATTTTATGTAAAAGCCTAATTCTAAAAATTACAGAAAATGAACGTGAAAATTCATAGCGCCAGTCATAATTTGGAATGGCTGTTTGTAACCCAGGTGAAATTTCAAAAAAGGAATCAGAACTAGCAGTAAATTTTCCTCTCGTTAAAAAATCTTGTTGCGGTAACTCATATCTATCAATATCAGTTAGTTCATAAAGTCTTTCAAATGAATTTGTTTTAAAAGGTCGTTCCCAAGGTTTAACGAGTTTCGATAAATCTTTTGGTGCGGTTACAAAAATTAAACTAAATAAAATTGACAATAATGAACCTAAGATCAAAGTAGCATAACTCAACATCATTAAACTTACATGCATCATTAGCCAATTTGATTGTAAAGCTGGAACCAAACTACTGGCTTTCTGCATTTCAATGGGTAATGTTAAACTTGAAAACCCATTGATAAATAAAATAATTGGTAATAAAATGGCACCTAATAATTTACTTTGTATTTTATATTCAATAATTTGATGAATAAATAATAGTATACAAGATAGAAATAATAGGGACTCATATAAATTACTGAGTGGAAAATACCCATGATTAATCCAACGATTCATTAAAAATACTACTAAAATTATATTGGCTATATAAGAATTAATTCTTGCTGCTATATAACAGATTTGAAATTCTTTAAACACGAAACTTATCCAATAACAAATTAATGAAATAAATAAAAACCCAAATATGATATTAATGAAAAAGTTTTGATAAGTATCTAATATCATTAAAAAACTCCATAAAATTAAATTAAATGTCTTAATCTTTAATTATAATCGGGAAAACATAATTTTTCACTAAAAATGTTATAAACTACATTACTAAGAAGAGTTTATCTCAAAAAGTTCTATCTCTTAAGAGTAAAAATAAAAATAAAAATAAAAAGGAATATCATATGAAACTAGCTGTTTATGGAAAGGGTGGGATTGGTAAATCTACAACAAGTTGTAATATTTCGGTAGCGCTGTGTCGACGAGGAAAAAAAGTATTGCAAATAGGATGTGATCCTAAACATGATAGTACCTTTACATTGACTGGATTTTTAATCCCAACAATTATTGATACATTACAAACAAAAGACTATCACTATGAAGATGTTTGGCCAGAAGATGTAATTTATCAGGGTTATGGTGGAGTTGATTGCGTTGAAGCAGGTGGACCACCGGCAGGTGCCGGATGTGGAGGATATGTTGTAGGCGAAACTGTAAAACTTTTAAAAGAATTAAATGCTTTTGATGAATATGATGTTATTTTATTTGATGTTTTAGGAGATGTGGTGTGTGGTGGATTTGCAGCTCCACTAAATTATGCAGATTATTGTTTAATTATTACTGATAACGGCTTTGATGCTTTATTTGCCGCTAATAGAATTGCAGCGTCAGTAAGAGAAAAGGCCCGAACACATTCTTTACGACTTGCAGGTTTAATAGGCAATCGTACGGCCAGTAGAGATTTAATTGATAAATACATTGATGCTGTGCCAATGCCAGTATTAGAAGTTCTTCCTTTAATTGAAGATATTAGAGTTTCAAGAGTTAAAGGTAAGACGTTATTTGAAATGACAGAATCTGATGATTCCTTAAATTATGTTTGTGAATACTATTTAAATATTGCGGACCAATTAATTGCAAATCCTGAAGGAGTGATTCCAAAGGAAGCGGCAGATCGTGAGTTATTTAGTTTATTATCAGATTTTTATTTAAATCCTAAAGAAGATGAAAATCTTTTACATACATCTGAAACAAATATATTAAGCGAGGAGTTTGATTTAATGTTACAAGTGTAATTCTGTATATACTGTTTATTTTTAACAATTATTATTACTATTATTAAATTTTTATGACTATTACAAAAAGTCCTTCAAATCAAAAACCAGATGTATTAGAAGAAATAAATTTTGAATGTGAAACTGGGAATTATCATACATTTTGTCCTATTAGTTGTGTTGCCTGGTTATATCAAAAAATTGAGGATAGTTTTTTCTTAGTTATTGGCACAAAAACCTGTGGATATTTTTTGCAAAATGCTCTTGGAGTAATGATTTTTGCTGAACCAAGGTATGCTATGGCTGAATTAGAAGAAGGAGATATTTCAGCTCAATTAAGTGATTATGAAGAATTAAAAAGATTATGTTTACAAATAAAACGTGATCGAAATCCAAGTGTAATTTTTTGGATCGGAACATGTACAACTGAAATTATAAAAATGGATTTAGAAGGAATTGCTCCGAAATTAGAGGCTGAAATTAGTTTACCTATTATTGTAGCAAGAGCAAATGGACTTGATTACGCTTTTACTCAAGGTGAAGATACTGTATTAGCAGCATTAGCACAACGCTCCAATTATAAACATAAATTAGACAATAACTACAATATGGATTCTAAATTTCCTCCTCTAATATTGTTTGGATCTGTCCCTGATCCTGTTGTAAATCAATTAAAATTAGAATTAAAAAAACAAGGTATAGAAGTTTCTGGTTGGTTACCATCAAAACGTTATACCGAACTTCCTTTAATAAAAGAAGGTTATTTTGTTTGTGGAGTAAATCCTTATTTAAGTAGAACAGCTACTACTCTTATGCGAAGAAAAAAATGTAAGTTAATCGGTGCCCCTTTCCCAATTGGACCAGATGGTACAAGGGCATGGTTAGAAAAAATTTGTTATGTTTTTAATATTAAACCAGAGGGTTTAGAGAAACGAGAAAATGAAATCTGGCAAAAATTGGATTTTTATCTTAAATTGATAGATGGTAAGAGTGTTTTCTTTATGGGGGATAATTTACTGGAGATATCCTTAGCTCGATTTTTAATTAGAGCTGGAATGATAGTTTATGAAATAGGAATTCCCTATATGGATAAACGTTATCAAGGTGCAGAATTAAATTTATTAGAAAAAACTTGTAAAGAAAAAAATATTCCTGTTCCAATTATTGTAGAAAAGCCTGACAATTATAATCAAGTGGATCGCATTCAAGATATGAAGCCTCATTTAGTAATTACAGGGATGGCTCATGCAAATCCTCTCGAAGCTCGAGGAATCAATACTAAATGGTCTGTAGAATTTACATTTGCGCAAATTCATGGTTTTACGAATGCAATAGAAGTTTTAGAATTAGTTACACGACCATTACGACGAAATCAAAAATTACAGGAGATTGGTTGCCAACGTTATACAGATTTTAGTTAGATTTTAATTAGGGATGATGGAATCCTCGTTACAATCTATGACATCAATATTATATAATAAATTGTAACAAGGATTTTTAAGATTTCTTGGGAAGAATATCATTTATAGTTAAAAAATAAAAATATTATGGCTGCAACTCTAGAAAGACGCGAAAGCATTAGTTTATGGGAACGTTTCTCTTCTTGGATCACTAGTACTGAAAACCGTTTATACATTGGTTGGTTTGGGGTACTAATGATCCCTACATTATTAACAGCAACATCTTGTTATATTATAGCTTTTATTGCGGCTCCACCAGTAGATATTGATGGTATTCGTGAACCTGTCGCTGGATCATTATTATATGGAAACAACATTATCAGTGGTGCAGTAATACCTAGTTCGAATGCAATCGGCATTCACTTTTATCCTATTTGGGAAGCAGCATCAGTAGACGAATGGTTATATAATGGTGGTCCTTACCAATTAATTGTATTCCATTTCTTATTAGGTGTAGCTTGTTGGATGGGTCGTGAATGGGAACTTAGCTACCGTTTAGGTATGCGTCCTTGGATTTTTGTTGCCTTTTCAGCTCCTGTGGCAGCAGCTTCTGCAGTATTCTTAGTATACCCAATTGGTCAAGGTAGTTTTTCTGATGGTATGCCTCTGGGTATTTCTGGAACATTTAACTTTATGATTGTATTCCAAGCAGAACACAATATTTTAATGCACCCATTCCATATGGCAGGGGTAGCAGGTGTATTCGGTGGTTCTCTATTTAGTGCTATGCATGGTTCTTTAGTTACGTCAAGTTTAATTCGTGAAACAAGTGAATTTGAATCTGTAAACTATGGTTATAAATTTGGTCAAGAGGAAGAGACATATAACATTGTAGCTGCACATGGTTACTTTGGGCGTTTAATTTTCCAATATGCTAGTTTTAACAATTCTCGTGCTCTACACTTCTTTTTAGCAGCATGGCCTGTTGTAGGAATTTGGTTAACATCATTAGGTGTAAGTACAATGGCCTTCAATTTAAATGGTTTTAACTTTAACCAATCTATTGTAGATTCTGAAGGTCGTGTTATTAACACATGGGCAGATATTATTAACCGTGCAGATTTAGGAATGGAAGTAATGCATGAGCGTAATGCACATAACTTCCCATTAGATTTAGCGGCAAATGAAATTCTTCCTGTAGCAATTTCTGCGCAAACTAGTATAGGTTAAATCAAATTTCTAGACGCTTGCTGAGTTTTTTAATAAAGGAATTTTATATAAAATAATGTAATTTAATTCTTTATTTTATATAAAATTCCTTTATTAAAAATAATGTATTCTATTAACTTAACAGATTAATAAATTTAAAGAAAAAGTAATGGATAAAATTAAAGTTGTGACAATTGTGGTCGCTGCTTTTGGCGAAACAACGTTAACTACGTTAGGTTTACATTTACTGGTTTTTATCTGTGTTTGAAGTGGAATAACCGTTTTTTTTGATTGTCTTAAAAATATTAGACAAATTAGAGGCTGAAAAAGAAAACAATCAAAATAATAATTGATTAAATTATAGATTGGCTTTATCAAGATAATTCAATCTGGATAAAGCCAATCTATTTAATGGATCATATGTTAATGTAATTTGATAAAATTTTTTAGCTGTATAAAAATTTTTTAGCTTTTCATATGTAAAAGCTAAATTTGTCAAAGCTAATATATAATCAGGCATTAATTTTATCGCAATATGATAATAATAAAGGGCGTATTCATAATCTTTTAAATTGAAATATGTAAAGCCGATTGTATTATATAAACTACCCAACCCTATTCTATCATTCATATCCCAATTAAATAAAGCTTGCCGAAAAAGTAAAATAGCTTTCTCATAGATTTTTTTTCTAACGTAAATTTGTCCGAGTCTATAGTAATCCTCATAAAGGCTATCATCATTATATATTTTTTCGCTTAAATGACTGATTCTCTTTTCTAATTTTTGTATTCTTCGAATTTGTTCTATTGTATAAACGCAAAACACACTGAGACTAATAAACAAAAGAGTCGAATAGATTAACGGAAATAAAAAGTTCATTAAATTTAAATTAATTAAGAGTGAATACATTTTTTCATAGTTATAATGGCTTTTTTAAAGTTTTTAGATAAATAAAACTCTTTCATCTCTATAGTATATATCGTAAATAAATCTGAAGCAGGTATAAATATAAGATTCAATACAAGTCTATATCTTTAATGGACGTCGGACTTGCATATCCTCCTTCAAAACGAGGGGCTCTACCCGCTAAATAAGCTTTTCGACCTGCTTTAACTGCAAGATTCATCGCTTGGGCCATTACTTGAGGATTACTTGCTTTTGCTAATGCTGTATTAATTAGAACAGCACTAGCTCCCATTTCTAATGCTAAGGTCGCATCGCTAGAGGTTCCTATACCAGCGTCAATAATTATTGGAACTTTTGATTTTTGAATAATTATTTCAATATTAGATAAGTTTTTGATCCCTTGACCCGATCCTATAGGGGAACCCAAGGGCATTATACTTGAACAACCTATATCTTGAAGATGTTCTGCTAAGATTGGATCGGCGTTAATATAAGGTAACACAATAAATCCTTTTTTTATTAAGAAAGTAGCTGCATTTAACGTCCCTATAGGATCTGGTAACAAATATTGTGAATCACTAATAACTTCTAATTTAACAAAATTATTTTCTGGTTGTCCAATTTGTTTTGTTAATTCTCTACCTAAAAGAGCTAATTTAATAGCTTCCTCAGCTGTTCGCGCTCCCGCAGTATTTGGTAATATCCATAACTTTTTCCAATCAAGAATATCAATTAATTCCTCTTCGATAGAATTTTTTTTTCCAATTTTTATTCGACCAACTGCTAATGTTACTATTTCACATCCACTGTTTCGGATTGTTGAGTATGCATCATATGAATCTTTATATCGACCGGTTCCTACAATTAATCGTGACTCAAAAGTTTTTCCTGCAATATTAATAGGATCTTCAATATTTATTTTTCTATTATTACCATTACTAGTTTTCATATATAGATTTAACTTGTTATTATATTATATTAATTTAATATTGTAATTATATTATCATTAAAAAATAAACTAAGTTTTTAAAAAAGTTAGATATTCAAAAATTTAAATATTAGTTACTAATTTTTTATATTTTCTATGATTTACAAAATTAAGATTAAGTCTTAATTATATATTGTATGAAAAAACAATTTTGTTTTCATACAATATACAATTAATCTAAAACAATAGCAAATTTATTGCGATGTTCCATTAAACAAACAAGTAAATAAATTTAATTAAGCATGGAAGGAGTTGAACCTACAACATTCGGAATCGGAATCCGATACTCTATCCTTTGAGTTACATGCTCACTTTAATCAAGGGTTAAAAAAAATAATGAGATACAATACATATTATCCCTTAAAAAGATTGAATTATCTCGATAGATCGAGATAATTCAAAGATTTTCCATCACCAGAATTCAATGTTCCGTCTCTTTTGTTTTATTTTGATGTCTTATCTTGAGAAGAGTTTTTATCATCTTCCGGTTTATCATCTTCTGTTTTATTACCACTAGTTTCTTGCGATTGGTTTCCCAATTTGCTATCTTTATTTCCCGATTTTTTCTTTTTCCACTTTTTATATGCTATTGTAGATATAGTAGCTAGTGCACCAATTAATATCACAATTAAAATATATTTAATTGTTGATGGTATCGGTTGTGCAATAATAAATAAGACTATTTTATTGATAGTATTCTGTTCGTTTTTTGACATAGTTTAATTGTAATACTCCCGTGTTAATTTGTAATACTCCTATGTTAATTATAATGCATTTTTAAATTATAGGCATAATTCCAATAGTGATCTAATTGTCAACGGTCTTTCAGGAGTTATTTGTGTTACCTTCATCATAAAGATGAACCTAAACCTGAGTAAGACCCAAAAATAAAGGTCCCAACAACGGTAATAACACCAAGACCACCGACCAACGCAACGAGCCATAAAGGGACGCGGCCCGGATTAGGCATATTCGAGTTTGATGTATTCGACATAGTTTGATACTCCGGTGTTAATTAAAGAAATAACTAGAAAAAAGTACAGCCAACACAAAAATTAACAATAAACCCCAGTACAAAGAAGTCCGGTTTAATTCGACGGGTTGCTTATTAGGATTTGGACCTGTCATTACTCAATAACCCTCCTATCGTTGAATAAATTGCATTGAAGTAATACCACCTAAAAAAAAAATAGTAGGAACAGCTAAACCATGAATGGCAAGCCAACGAAACGTAAATATTGGATATGCTACCGGTTGATTTGTATTTTTGGTCATTATAAACCCCGGGTTAAGTCTTCCAATTCTTGTCTCGCACTAAAACGGTCATTAACTAATGGTACTTGTTGTCTATCTTGAGTAAAATACTCATTTGGACGCGGAGTCCCGAATACGTCATAAGCTAAACCTGTACTTATAAATAACGAACCTGAAACAAATAAGGAGGGAATTGTAATACTATGAATAACCCAATACCTGATACTAGTAATTATATCAGAAAAGGGGCGTTCACCCGTCGAACCACCCGACATAATGGTTTCCTCCAGTTTAAAACTATGTAATTTAACTTTAATATTGTTATTGTATTGAACTTTAATATTGTTTTACATTCTAAATATAGAAACAGAATAAGAATTAATTAATCTTATTAAATTTTATAACAAAGCGGGTAGCGAGAATCGAACTCGCATCCTTAGCTTGGAAGGCTAATATTCTACCACTAAACTATACCCGCATTTGTTATCTTAATACAAGTTTAATAGTACTTTACATATTAAAACAATTGCTTTACATATTAGAACAAATACTTCATCTTATATTTTTTAATCCAGCTTCAAATTCCTTCCAATTCAATTTCTAAAAATTGTGCTAATGTAGCAGCATCATTTTCAAGTTCTTTTAAGGGTTGTGGTTGTCCTACCTGAGTTAATGGTATTTTTCTGTTATCTTTTGTACATAAATAAATTGTTCGTTTTGGATTAATACCATCTTTAACATCGATTTTGATACTTTTAATATTCTTTATTGAATAAACAAGAAGTATTTGGCGATTTTTACCCGGAAATCCTTTTCGAACGATGCGTATCACATTATTAAGTTTATCAAATTCGTTGTAACCACTACCCACATCCCAAATAATTGTTAGACTAATGTATGCACTTAATGTTATTGCTAAAACACCATAAAAAGTCATAACAATTCCTTGAGGTATAAAGGAAAGCTGATAAGGATCACCAAAAGGTAAGAAATTTACCTTTAAATAGCTTGAAATTCCAGTAAGAAAAAAACCGAAACCTCCCAAAAATAAAATACACGCCCAAAAATAATTACTAAAACGTCTAGAACCAGTGATAAAATCACGTTTCATTAGCTTGTTTTCATCCATAGTTTTTGCTAGATAATTTAAAAATTTTTATGATAAAAGAAATAATTGCTTCTGGTTTATTTATAGGTTTAACGGCGATTAAATTAATTTAATCGCCGTTAAACCTATAAATAAACCAGAAGCAAGTGCAAAGGCAAAACCTAATAATATTAAATAATAGATAAAGAGATTCATTTTTTTATATAAAGTTAAAATTTTGAAGAAATGGTATAATATAATTATTATATATCTAAAGTAAAAAAAATGCATTTATTAAATTACTAGTACAATAATCTTATTTAATTAATTTACCGTCCTACATTATTGATATTATATTCTAGAAATTGGTTCTATCAGTTCTAAAATCTATAAATATTTCTGATATAAGCAAAATTTGTTATCTCTTAAAATAATTTTAAATTACTTACTAATCTTACATCTAATACTTATGACAAGCTTTATAAAACCATATAATAATGACCCATTTGTGGGCCATTTGTCTACGCCAGTTACAACATCAGCTACAACGAAAGCCTTTTTAGGTAGTTTGCCTATTTATCGTTCAGGTTTATCACCTCTTCTTCGTGGTCTGGAAATTGGTATGGCACACGGTTATTTACTAGTAGGTCCTTTTGATAAATTAGGACCATTAAGAAATTCTGAAATAGCTCTTTTAGCGGGATTTTTAGCATCTCTTGGTTTAATATCTATTTTAACTACTTGTTTAATTATGTATGGAAAAGTTACTTTTCAAGAATCAAATGAAATTAAAAAAGTTGCAAATAAAGATTTGTTAACCGGTAAAAATTGGAACCAATTTACCTCGGGTTTCTTTATCGGAGCATTTGGAGGAGCGAGTTTTGCATATTTAATTCTACTAAATTTAGGTTTATAAAAAAGTAACTAGGATTTATAACTAAAAATTTGAGCAAAAAAGAGAAGTTATAAATCCTATTTACTTTTTCTAATAGTTGTAATAGTGAGGTAAAGTTCCAAAAAAATTAAGAATTTCATCTTCAAAATTTTTGGAAGGTATAGATTTACATCGATTTCGATTTGTAACAATTGAAAGTGTTTTTTTGATTAGAATATTCTCAATAGTAATTTTATCAATAACTTTTAATTCAAGTTCTTTTATTATTGTTGACACAGAAACAAAAGCTACACCTAAACCTGATTGAACTGCATTTTTTATTGCTTCAACGGAATTAAGTTCCATTCCTATTTTTAAACGAGAATTATCAATACCATGTTGATTTAACAAATCCTCCATTAATTTTCGCAGCATTGAGTCTGTTTCCAATGTTATAAAATTTAAGTCATACAAATCTTCTTTTTTTATTTGATACCGATTCGAAAACGGATGAGACTTGGGAAATATTAAAGCTAATTCATCTTCTACATAAGGAGTAACTTTTAAATTATTTTCTAATTCATTTGGTATATGCCCTCCCATAATAGCAATATCTATTTGACCATTTGCCACACCCCAAGAAATGCGGTGACTAGAATTTACTTTTAGTTTAACATTAATTTTTGGATAACGGTGTCTAAATAATCCAATTAGTTTAGGTAATAAATAAGTACCAGTACTTTTACTCGCTCCAATAATAAGTGTACCTCTTTTTAATTGATGTAAATCTTCGACGGCTCTAAAGCTTTCATCACATAAATTTAAAATACGATTTCCATACTGTACTAGTAATTTACCCGCTTTCGTTAAACGAATTTGTCTTTTATCTCTTTCAAATAATGGAAGACCAAGTTTAGATTCAACCTTTCTAATTTGTAGACTAATTGCTGGTTGTGAGACATATAATGTTTTGGCGGCTCTTTTAAAACTACCTTCACTGACGATAATTTTTAAAATTCTTAATTGATCTAAATTAAAAGGAAAATTTTGCATTTCTTTGTTCTGATTACTTGCGTAAATTTTTTTGTATATTTTATATAAATGGAATATAGAAATTATTAGGAAATTCCATTACAATATATATTATTAATAGATAATTATACCTCAGAAAAATTTTGTCTCTTAATTTTATATTTTTAGAATAAAACTAAATAAAAACATTAGGAGCCATAATTATGGATGGACGTTTTTTTCTTGTATTAATACCCGTATTTGTAGCGGCATCTTGGGCATTATATAACATTGGCCGTGTAGCTCTCCAACAATTGAATAAGATGATAGCTTCACGTTAAAGTCAATGACTTTAATCAATAGACCGTCTAAGTCAAGTGATTAAAGTCATTAACTTTAAAAGGTTGACAATTTACTCTAAATAAAACGATAGTAACCTTGTGTTATAAGTTATTTCTTAATCATACTTATAGTGTTTATTATAGATTTCTAATGTAGAAATTTATTAAATATAATATAAAAATTATGGCTACACCTAAAAAACGAACATCTCAGTCAAAACGAAATAGTCGAAAGTCAAATTGGAAAAAAAAATATTCTAATGCATCAACAATTTCATTAAATTTAGCCAAGTCAATTTTTTTAGGAGGACCTGCAAATTTTTTTTATGAGGAAGTTGATAAAAAGAAATCAGATAAACAACAAAAAGTTAATAGATATAAAATGTGGATAGCTGAAGATCAACAGGAACTCTCTAATCAACAAAAATCAAGTGAAATTAAAATTGACAATTCTGATGTAACATAAATTTGCACAAAATTTTATTTTTGGAAATTTATATTACATCAGAATTAAAAAGAGCGAACGTGGCGAAATTGGCAGACGCGCTAGATTTAGGTTCTAGTGGGATATTCTCGTGAGAGTTCAAATCTCTCCGTTCGTAACACATGATTTAAAATTGAATATTCTAAGCAATAGGAAACCTTGCATGTTGATATTATATAGTATATATAATATAACTATTAACGTTGAAATAATTTAATAATAACTAGGAAAATATATTATGACTATTGAGGAACAAAATTTTGAAACACTCTCTCTAGAAAAAAATCTTAACTTGAAACAAGTTTATTCAAATACACAAATTCAGCTTGTTATTGATCTCCTAGATCAAGAATTAGTTGGATTAGTACCAGTAAAAACAAGAATCCAAGAAATTGCCGCTCTTCTAGTAATAGATAAATTGAGAGATAATTTAGGGTTTAATACTTCTAGTCCCGGTCTCCATATGTCATTTACTGGAAGTCCGGGAACTGGAAAAACAACTGTAGCATTACGTATGGCTGATATTCTATATAAATTAGGTTACTGTTCTAAAGGCCATTTGTTAACAGTTACAAGAGATGATTTGGTTGGACAATATATTGGACATACCGCTCCAAAAACAAAAGAAGTATTAAAAAAAGCGATGGGAGGTATTTTATTTATTGATGAGGCATATTATTTGTACAAACCAGATAATGAGAGGGATTATGGTGCAGAAGCGATAGAAATTTTATTACAAGTTATGGAAAATCAACGAGATGCATTAGTAGTTATCTTGGCAGGTTATAAGGATCGCATGGAACGATTTTATGCATCGAACCCTGGTTTATCTTCTAGAATTGCAAATCATGTAGATTTTCCAGATTATTCTTCAACGGAGTTATTAACTATTAGTAAAATGATGTTAGAAGAACAACAATACCAATTTACACAATTGGCAGAGGAAGCATTCTTAGATTATATTAAAAAAAGACAACAACAACCATTATTTGCAAATGCAAGAAGTGTAAGAAATGCTTTAGATCGAGCAAGAATGAGACAGGCCAATCGAAATTTTGAAAGCCCAGGAGTTTTAACTAAAGCTGACTTAGTTACTATTAAGGATGTAGATATTACACAAAGTAGTATATTTAATATATCTTCATAGTTTTGGTAAAACTATTTGAGAAATGGATTATAATATAAATATATCTGTAAATTTTTATCCTTTTTGAAATTTTAAGTATTGAAATTTTTAATTAACAGGTTATAGTGAAATTATCTTCTAATATTTTTGGAATTTGATTACTATCCAAGTACAAAATGACTAAATTATAAATAAAATTATGACAGCATCTTTATCAAATTTTTTATTAAGTTTAATTACAGGAGGACTTGTAGTTGTAGTTCCTATTAGTTTAGCTTTAATTTTTGTAAGTCAAAAAGATCAAGTGACTCGTCGACCACCAGTAAAGATAATTAAAAAATAATTAACAGAATATTAGATTACACATTGATGAAATTTACTTTCGCCTTCTTCTTTTGTTTTATATTCTTTTTATATAGAAAAAAACAAAAATATAGTTAAAAATTAAGTGAAATTATCTTCTAATATTTTCGGAATTTGATTAATATTCAAGTACAAAATGACTAAATTATAAATAAAATTATGACAGCATTTTTATCAAATTTTTTATTAAGTTTAATTTATTTAATTATAGGAGAATTATGTTATGAATCATCAAAAAGAGAAATCCAATAAAATCATAGCCTTCATTGTTTTACGTGTGTAGAATCCTTCTCCTTAGAAGGCTGTCTTAATTATATCAAGAATTGTTCTTTTAGCAGGGGTGCGAGTAATATTCGCATTTAAAAAATATAAGAAATCCGAGATGACAAAATATAAAGACCAAAAAGATAAAGACCAAAATGATTAATATTGGATTTGGAGCCAACCTTGTGTTAGGTTTTTTTGTAATTTTGGGAATGCTGCTTTTATATTTTGTGAGAATTGTTCGTCCAGAATTGTCAAGAGATGAAGATATTTTTTTTGCTACCTTAGGATTAATTTATAGTTGTATTTTAATTATTCATGGGTGGCGGCTTGATCCCATTTTATTATTTAGTCAAGTTCTAATTATTAGTATTATTTTATCGACCGGATGGGAAAATATACGCTTACGAGGACTTATAGCAAAAAAAATAAAGGACCAAATAACTTATCCGAAAAAAAAATAATATGTCTTATTAGTTGTCAGATAAATAAGAAACTTATAGAATTAAAGATACGTCGATAAACAAAGTATAGTTTGTAAAGTTCTAAGAACTTAGTTTATTTATTTCCTTATTTAACAATGCTTTATTTGAGAATAATTAAAAATTAAAACACAATAACAAAAAATTAATTCGTATTTGTAAAGTAATTAGATAATTATAGCCGTAGCATATCGAATATTACTGTATGATAATCTGAATAAAAATTATTTCTTGGTTTCACTCTCATAAAAATATTAACTTTGGAGTAGTATGTTTAAAAAATTTTTTAGTCTTTTTTTAGCTTCGTTTTTACTTTTTTCCAACATATTAGGTCCTGTAGCATTTGCTGTTGAATTAGATGAAGCAACGAGAACAATTCCTCTTGATAATACAGGTAAAACGACTATATTAAGTGCAGAACAAGTAAAACGTGGAAAAAGATTATTTAATGTCAGTTGTGGTCAATGTCACGTTGGTGGAATTACAAAAACAAATCCGAATCTGGGACTTGATACCGAGGCATTAAGTTTAGCTACACCATCTCGAAATAGTATTACTGGATTAGTAGATTATATGAAAAATCCAACAACCTATGATGGGTTAGAATCAATTGCTGAAATTCATCCTAGTATTAAAAGTGCTGATATATTCCCTAGAATGAGATCTTTAAGTGAAGAAGATCTTGTTTCTATTGCAGGTCATATATTATTACAACCAAAAGTTATTGCAGAAAAATGGGGTGGTGGAAAAATATATTTTTAATCTGATAAATAAGCTTTAAATAAAAGAATTTTAATATTGATTTGATAAGAAATTTTAGATTTTTATAATGAACTTTAAAAAATTTATATAAGGATTCTCTATGAAAAAATCTTTTTTTTCTATCTTTGTTTTTTTGTTAACGATTACTAATTTTTCTTTTCAAGCGCATGCTGCTGGAGATGTAGGCAAAGGTAAAACAATTTTTGATGCTAATTGCGCTGCTTGTCATGATGGGGGAAATAACGTAATTATGCCAGAAAAAAATTTAAAAAAAGATACTTTAGCTCAGAATGAGATGAATAGCTCGTCAGCCATAACATATCAAGTAACTAATGGTAAGAATGCTATGCCTGCGTTTGGTGGTCGTTTATCTGATGAGGATATTACAAATGTAGCATCCTTTGTATTATCACAATCGGAACAAGGTTGGGATTAGATTAATAAGATTGGATCTATATTTTTTTATTTATATTTAGTTTGTTTGAACTATTTTTAAAATGTGAGTTATTAATTATTAAACTGCCGAAAATTTTTTGTTTAAATAGTTAAACTGGCAATAAAATACTATTTTCTTTAATAAAGCCTGACTTTTTTGTAGATTTTGGTTACACTTATAAGAAAATATAAATTTTAAAACATTCACTAAGAAAAAATAAATTATTTTTTACTAGAATTTAGCATTATTATAAATATAACTTTTGATCTAAAATGGACAATTTAAAAAAATTATTATTAACGATTGTTTTATTAGTTAGTATCCCATTAACGGTATCCGCAGAAGTTGCTGGTTTAACACCATGCAGTGAATCAGCTACTTTTACAAAAAGATTGGATGCAAGTGTTCGAAAACTTGAAACGCGATTAAGTAAATATGAAGCGGGTTCACCACCTGCTCTAGCTTTAGAACAACAAATTAACCGTACTAAAATGCGATTCGAGCGTTATTCAAATTCTGGTTTACTTTGTGGTAAAGACGGTTTACCTCATTTGATAACTGATGGTCGATGGAGCCATGCAGTTGAATTTGTTATCCCAGGTTTACTATTTTTATATATAACAGGTTGGATCGGTTGGGTAGGACGAAAATATATAAATGTTATTGCTCAAACATCCAATCCTACTGAGAAAGAAATCATTATTGATGTTCCACTAGCATTAAAAATTATGTCTTCAGGATTTCTTTGGCCAGTCTCAGCATGGCAAGAATTTATCAGTGGAAATTTTCTTCTCTTAGATTCAGAAATTACCATTTCGCCACGCTAACTATACTTATAATTTAATTAATTTTATCTTAGAATTTTTATTAATAATCTAATTTATAGGAAATATAAAAAATGGACAATTTGCTAAAGTATCTTTCAACGGCTCCTGTATTATTAACTATTTGGATGACATTTACAGCAGGATTTATTATTGAAGTAAACCGATTTTACCCTGATTCTTTAACATTTCCAGTATTTTAATATTTTGTTCCTTATTTTTTATTAAGGAACAAAATATTAAAATACTGGAAATAGTAATTTTTTAATTAATTTTCATAATTAAAGGAGAGGATATTTAGATGACTTTGCCTAATACTAGTGGTACTTTTGTTGGTCAATACATTGAATTTATGCATAGTCCGGAATATATTGAGTATGCAAATGTTGGCCCAGACGTTGAATTTATGTATAGCCCGGAATATATTGAGTATGCAAAAAACCCATTTAATGTTAGTAAATACGTTAAATTTATGCATAGTCCGGTATATATTGAGTCTGTCAAAAATCCACTTAATCCGCCAACTTACAGATGGGGCACTTATGGTGAGCTTCCCGAGTATATGTGGAATCAGCCTCTTCCCTGGTACGATTACATAACTCGAAAACTTAACATGACTTCGGTTCCGGGATGGGACGGTAAAATAGTTTATTATAAAAATATATTAAGACTAAAAAATCCATTTAAGCATATAGAAGTCGTAAGAGCTGAAGCTGCTAGCAGAAAAATCAGGAAAATAGAAATAAAACACCAGAAAGAAGTGGACTTTGAACCATTTCCAGTATATATTTATGAGCCTGACTTCCGTAAGGAAATATTGAGAGAGATTGCAATTGATAGTTATAAAGATTTCAGGGAGAATATTTTTTTTTACTCAAATAAAGAAGTATTAAGAGATGTTGAAATTGAGACTATTACGGATTTCGATGACTATAGTTTTTTTTACTCAAAACCAGATTACTCAAGACCAAAAGAAGAATGGGGCCGCAAAGTAAAAATTAGGGGCCGCCGCAAAATAAACAAAATAAAAAATCTTGATTCTAAGGTTTCTTCTATTGAGTATAGATATACAAATCAAGAACAACGTAAATTTAGATCAATGCAGATTAATCGAGTATTCGAATTAAATAAACCTAAGCTTTTGTATGACGAATATGGTCCTGTGTTTGAAGAAGAATTAAGTTTAGCTAAGATAATAGCAACACCGAATCTTTGTGTTTCACTTCCTAAGAATTTAGTTCCTGCATCAAATGAGGGAAATTTTTTAACAACATTTAAAATGAAACCAGATACTGAATTTGCAATAAGGGATGAATTTCTGCATTACCGAGATAATATTAGGGTTGAATTTCACGAATATAAGACTAAAACTTTATCAAATTTTCGAAAAAAATTAAATCAAGAATTTGAATTAAGTTGTAACGAATATCAGAATAATTTGAGAATGCTTTTAGAGGAAAGGTGGAAGACTGGTCAGAAGCTAAAGGAACAACATTCCAAAGATCTTACACCTGGGGAGTTAAATCCTCAGTTGCGTGTACCTTATGAGCAGCGATTCCAAAATTGGAATAGTATATGGACAGCTCAAAACCATGATAATAACTTTAAATGGTTTGATTATCTAGAACAAAGAAGACAACTAAAATCTAAAAAGTTGTGGAAATGGATAACACGAATTCGTTTAAAGTGGGCTAAAAAAGATTATAAAAAATCTTGGAAAAACATGCATATAAGGCATAAAGAAGATAGAAATCAATTACGGTATAACCATAACTCTCAAATTGTTTATCGACTAAATCATATTTCTCGTTTAGAATGGTTATATAAAGATTATCATGCTTGTCAATGGCGAGACTTTTGGGCAGCACATAAACTTGCACGTTCTGAATTAGAATTCAATAGATATAAGTTTAAATTTTATTTAAAGCAACAATATTTTGAGATGTATCATAGATTAGATGACGAATGGGAGGGTATAAAACATCAGTTACGTTATTCAAAGTTCAATCTTGATAAATAAAAATTGCTAAATATATATAATTTAAAGTAAAAGTTATTCCAATTTTCTATTTACCTATGCTATATATATATACTAACTATAAAATACAATTTCTATTTTCTTTATGTCAAATTTAATAAAACCTAATGAAAGTCTTATCCATGCAAAAAAACAGTATTTTAATGAACGTCTTTTAAGTTTCAACGATCCAATGGAAATTTGTAAAAGGCAGACAGAAGTTTTTAAGAATATGATAGATTATGTTAAAATAAAAGTTCAACAAGTCAGTCAACCTGAAAACAAAATTTTAAGAAAAGACCCTTACCCAAAACTTTCACGAATTCATGCATCAAATAACATTGATTGTCTAAAAGAGATTTTAGAAGTAACACATCCTTACACCAAATTTAATAAGATTAAAAAACTCAATCGTCTGAGATTATATAGCTTAACTATACAATCATTCAATGGTAGCAGATCCTTAGATGACACTATATATGATATCTTTACTAATACAGAACCACACTTATTTTTTGACGAAAGAAATACGATTTATAAAGTAAATCGAATATTTGAATATTCTTATGGAACAAAAAATAAATTTCCAGAATATAGAAATACAAGAAATGATGTATATGACTCTCGACAACTTAAGGGTTGGCAAAAAGTATACACATCTCACGTAACATTTTGGAGATTTAAGGAGGTAAGGGATAAACTATATAAAGAATTAATTATAAGTAAATTGAAAAATGCTAACGATAGCGATCTTCGTGAATTTCTTCAGCCGATAATTGATAGTAATGTACGTATTCGGCATACCTTAGAAGATATTTTAGATGGTACTATTTGGTTTCGTCGACTATTTGGATCAACATCACTTGATCGTGACAGAGTTTATAATCTGTTCTTCGATCTTTTAACTACCCAAAATAAAGAGTTTATGGTATATTTTGGAAGAGAAATAGATAGGAGAGAGACCACGGAAATATTTGATCTTCTATTTTATAAGCAAATAGACAAAAATCTATTACACACTAAGTACCGTCTACTTGAAAATGACAAAGATGGAGGGATTTGTAGATTCCTCGATTTCATTGATGATGATTTTGAATCTAACGACCGATTATGGGAATTAGACGAATTAACTATCGAACAAAAAAAACCACCGAAATTTTCTAAAGATCATCCACCTGAAAAAAAATATATTTTCGATTACGAATATTCTACATCTAGGTTCAAAAGTAAACCAAAGAATTTAAAACGTGTACTCGAAGTGGATTCAGCTCAAAAATATCTCTCTAAAAATAGCTTTTATACTAGAAATCCTAAAAGGACGAGACGTTTTCAAACAGTTTATCTTTCTTTTAAAAATAAACATAGTGCAGAGCATATTTGTCGCTTATTCACAAAAAAAGCTAAGCGAAATCTTAGATGGATGAATATGCGCATTACAAGTATTAGTACTAAAAGAAGTAAAGCATTACGTACATATAAACAAAGTCTGACTAAGATTATAAATAAGCCGAAAATTGCCATCTCTACTTATATGTATAATCCTGATCCACGATCAGGGCTTAAACTAATTGAGCCTGTTAAAAAGCCTGTTATACTTGTAGATCTTTTGATCCAATTCTTTAATCTTGTAAAGGAATGGCCTAAAGAGAAAGAGCCATCTTCCAAATCTAATGTACATTGGGTGGAACATGCTAAGAATTTAGATATTGAATATTACCACTTAAAGAAAGAGTTAGATATAGTAGCCAAACGTATAAAACTTATAGACTGTAAATACTCAGATATTACTGACATATACATGAAGGATTCGCAATTAATTATTAAAAGTCGAAAAATTATAGACAAAAAAAAAGACAAGGACATCATTTAATTTAATTTCAAATCTTCTATTTTGTTTTATCTAATAACTCTTTTTAATTTCAAATGAATTATTTAATTTAGGAATATTTGTCCTTAAAAAGAAACAATTTGAGAAAGTTCAGGCAGCTGAATTAAATTTCTAAATATAAATATTTATATTTAGAAATTTAATTCAGCTGCCTGAACTTTCTCAAATTGTTTCTTTTTAAGGACGAAAAAGATTTGTGTTATTAATACTGAAAATGCAAATCCCATAAATCCAATAATTCGTTTGGGATTTTGTAGTACAATTTCTGTTTCAGTCTGACCAAAACCACCAACATTAGGATCTTTTGTTAAAGGTTGATCTATTTTAATTGATTCTTTATTTGAAATAAGTAAATTTAAACCCGGTGGTATATTTTGTTTATGTTCTTTACCATCAGGTGTAAAAATAGTTACTATCGTTTCTTTATCTGAAATTTCAATGTTATTAATTTGTCCACTATAAAGTGATGTTATTAAATTATTATTACTTTTTTCACCTGTAGGATAAATTTGTCCTCTACCTCTATTAGCACCAACATAGATAGGATATTTTAAATAATTAACTTTCTTATTTGTAGCTGGATCAGGTGATAAAATAGGAAATATTATTTCCTGATGTGTGTCTCCAGCAATTGGTCCAACGACTAATATATTTTCTTGACTTGAACTGTATGGTGATATGTATACACCTTTATTTTTTTCTTTAATTTCTTTTGAAATACGATCATTCGGGGCTAATTTAAATTCATCTGGAAGAATTACAACTGCCCCAACATTTAAACTCCCTGTTTTACCACTACTTAAAATTTGTTTTGAACCTTTTGCATAAGGTATTTCTACTGTTGCTTCAAAGATACTATTTGGTAATATAGCTTGCGGCGTTTTAATTTGAACGGGTTTTTCTGCTAAATGACAGTTTGCACAAGCAATTCTTCCATTGGCTTCTCTAGGATTTGTATAGGCTTGTTGTGCATAAACGGGATATGCATTAGAATTTTGAATATCATAATTAAAACTACAATAAACAAAACTAAAAGCGAGAAGAAAAGTTTTAATGATTTGTTTTATTTTTTGTATAGTAGTTTTCATTTTGTAATCGTCATATTATATATAGTAGTTTTTATATTTCTTTGTAAAGAGAAATTATTTATGTTCTTTCTATAAGGAAGTATTATACTTTTATAAGGGGAGTTGTTGGCATAATAGAATTTCGCGTTAAAACCACTGAAACAAAACTACCACCTAAATAAAGGAAATACAACGCACTAGATAATACAAATTGAGTAATAGGATCCGCTGAAGGTGTTAAAATGGCGCCTAAAATTGTTGATAATAGCACCATGCCTTTCCAACAATCTAACATTATATCCGGATTAATTATTTGCGCTAAACTTAAAATAATTTGGAGAATTGGAACTTGAAATACCAATCCAGTACTAATAAATAAAGCTGCAATAAATCCAAAATATTGATCAAATACCCAAAAAGGTTCAACTACTTCATCGCCATAATTAATAAAGAATTTCAATGCTGCAGGTATTAGTAGAAAGTAAGAAAAAAATAATCCTAATATAAACAATATTATAGAACTCAATAATAAGAACAAAATCATTTTTTTTCTAGAAACACGTAACTTAGGATTAAGAAAAGCCATAAATTGTGTTAAACCGATAGGGATGGTTCCCAATATTGAACCATATAAAGAGATCTTAAGAGTAGCAATAAAATACTCTCCAGGAGATAATTGAAAAAATCTAATATTAGAAACAGGGGTTTCTAATATTTTTACTATAATTTTAATCTCTAAAAGGGTAACGCTAATAACTAGAGAAAAAAAAATCAATGTTTGAAGAATACGTTGTCTTACCTCAATAGAATGTTCATTATGGAATATTTCGGCTATTGTCCAAAGAAATGGCCTCAGTTCTGAATTATTTGAGAATTTATATTCGGCTAAATACAATTACATTGGTACAAATCTCTTGACATAATATAAATCTATCGACTTTATATTATGTAAAAAAATCATAAGCTTCTACTCTAGCCTTTGCTCTCTTTACATCTTGTGATACTTCGATTTTTTCCTTTGTATCTGTTATATTAAGTAATAAATCTTTAGTTTGTTTTAGAATCTGTTTTGCTTTATCGTATTCACCGCGAATGATTTCTTCAGCGCCACTTATAAGAGCAATAACTTCATCGTTTTTAATAACAGCAAACCCACCGAAAACAATAATAGGCTCCCAAGATGAACCCAATTTGATTCGAAGAATTCCTATTTCAAGCGAAGTAATCAAAGGTGCATGACCTGGAAGTACACCTATTTGACCATTTAATCCAGGTAGTACTACTTCATCTACTTCCGTATCCCAAATTGATCTATCGGGTGCCATTACACGAATTTTTACGCCCATTAAAAATTTTCCTAATTAAGTTTGTAACGTTTCTGCTTTTGCTATTGCTTCATTTATATCTCCTACTAAATAAAAAGATTGTTCTGGCAACTCATCTAAATCACCACTTAAAATCATATTAAATCCTTTTATTGTATTTTCTAAATCGACATATTTTCCGGGTGAACCTGTGAAAACTTCTGCAACAAAAAAGGGTTGTGATAAAAAGCGTTCAATTTTTCGAGCACGTGCAACAACTAAACGATCATCTTCAGATAATTCATCAATACCAAGAATGGCGATAATATCTTGTAATTCTTTGTAACGTTGTAAAGTTTCTTTTACAACTTGAGCCGTTTTATAGTGTTCTTCCCCAACAATAGATGGCTGTAACATTGTTGATGTAGAATCCAATGGATCAACAGCAGGGTATATTCCTTTTGCTGCTAAACCTCTTGATAAGACGGTCGTAGCATCAAGATGAGCAAAGGTTGTTGCTGGTGCAGGATCAGTTAAATCATCTGCAGGTACATACACAGCTTGAATTGAAGTAATAGAACCTTGAGTAGTCGAAGTAATACGTTCTTGTAATACTCCCATTTCTGTCCCTAACGTTGGTTGATAACCTACTGCTGAAGGCATACGTCCTAATAGGGCAGAGACTTCAGAACCAGCCTGTACAAATCTGAAAATATTGTCAATAAAAAGTAATACATCTTGTTTATTAATATCACGAAAATATTCTGCCATTGTTAAAGCCGTTAAACCTACTCGCATTCTTGCACCTGGTGGTTCATTCATTTGACCATAAACTAAAGCTACTTTGGATTCGGATAAATTATCTTCTCTAATTACACCGGACTCTTTCATTTCCATATACAAGTCATTACCTTCTCTTGTACGTTCCCCAACACCTCCAAAAACAGATACTCCACCATGAGCCTTCGCAATATTATTTATTAATTCCATAATTAATACTGTTTTGCCTACACCAGCACCACCAAATAATCCAATTTTACCACCACGTCTATATGGTGCTAATAAATCTACTACTTTAATACCCGTTTCAAAAATAGCAGGTTTTGTTTCAAGATCTGTAAATTTAGGAGCAGGTCTATGAATTGGCAAAGTTTCAGATTTATCTACATCACCTAGATTATCGACAGGTTCACCTAATACATTAAAAATACGTCCTAATGTAGCCTTCCCAACAGGTACATTAATGGGAGCTCCGGTGTCTAAAACTTCAACATTTCTTTGTAAGCCATCTGTCGCACTCATTGAAACGGCACGAACTTTATTGTCACCTAGTAATTGTTGAACTTCACAAATAATTGACTTATTACTTGTTTTTATATCAAGTGCATTATAAATTTTTGGTAAAATACCTGATGGAAATGTCACATCAACAACAGGACCAATAATTTGTGTAACATAACCTGTATTTACGCCGGAACTTGTATTCACTTCTTTGCTTGGACTCATTCTAAGTTATAATTTTAATAATATAATTTAATAGTGTAATAATGAAAATATTTAATATTGCAATTTATTGGCTATGAAAAAATAACAAATACAAGTATAAGTATTTTTATAATTTAATATCCCATTCATTTCCATTAATCACTTGTTTTTTCAGTATTCATATTGAGCTAAAATAAAAAAAATTAATTCCTTTCAAATAATTTTAAGAGTTTAGTCATTTGCTTAATTCATTAAGCTCTCCCTGTTGTACTCAACCAGTTTTGCGCTTCAATATAATTATTTGGTGCTAAAGTTATAGCTTGTTTCCAGTATTGTGAGGCTCGACTAAATAATATCTTTGCAATATCTATATTTTGTTTTTCTGAGGCTTTTATACCTTGATAATGATAAATAACTGCTATATTATTTAATGCTTGCGGTAAATTCGTATTTAATTCAACGGCCTGATGATAATATTCTAAAGCCTTTAAATATTCACCATTACTAGCATAAATTAAACCAATATTATATAAAATAAAGCTTCGATCTTTCGGATCTTCCTCAATTTGTAAGGCCTCATAATAATTTTCCAAAGCTTCTGCATATTCACCTTCAGATTGAGCGGACATACCATCTCGATAATAAAAAAAAGCTTCTTTTTCTTCCTTACTAGCAGGAAATACTTTTAAAAGAATATCCGCCATAACTGTAAAAGTTTTATCGATAAAATTATCATTTTTTTGGGACCGTGCCATATACTCTAATAAATATATCTGTATTTTTAAGTTTCATTTTTATTGACAAATGATAATAATCCTAAAATTCTTGCTCTCTTAACTGATTTGGAAAGTTGTCGTTGTTGTTTTAAAGTTAAATGCGTAGAACGACGAGGTCGTATTTTACCTTGATCTGTTAAAAAAGAACGTAATAAATCAACATCTTTATATTCAATTTTTTGCGTCGGACTTATTGATGATACTCGTTGTTTTATTAAAGCCATATAATTAATTATTTTATTGTTTTTATTTTATTTTATTTCTTTGTGAAAAGTATGTTCATTGCAGTAAGAACAAAATTTTTTTAATTCTAATCTATTTGGACTATTTCGACGATTTTTTGTCGTTGAATAGCGAGAAATACCGAGTGATCGTTTTTTAAATACATTTGGACAACGTTGACATTCAATTGTTACCAAAATTCTGGTACCCTTATTTTTTACCATAATATTCCTATCTAATAATAATAATATATTATATGCTAATATTATTGTTATACGAAATCAAGTTTTTTATACTGTTAAGCTTAAACAGTTTTGGTCTAGAATTATAGATATGTAGATCTTTAATATTGTTCTGTTAACCTTAACAATTTTTTAAAACCCTTCTCTAACCATTGATTGGGTTAACTTTTGAAGTCAGGGAAAAAGAATTAGAATGATATAAGGAACAAATTCAATTTTTAACTTAGAGAGAAAGAAACGAAAAAACGTACAACAAGAAAACAAAAACCAACCCGTGATACAGCTACAATACCTAAATTAGAGACAACTATGCAAATTGTTGAAGACAGTGATAATAAAAAGTTCACAAAACCAAGGGATAAAATTTGCTTACTAAGTTTATATCTATTTAGAATTGGAATTGCTAATCTTTTGCTACTACATGGGAAGGATATAAAATAAATGTTCCAACATGATGAATTTAGTTTACCTATAGGTAAAACAAAAAATAAATTAGAACTAATGTTCTATTTGACTAATGTAACTAAGAAACTAATACAAAAGTATAAAAAGGATATTGAAATACTTATCGAAAAAAAGGAAAATGAAATACCTATTATTACTTTATATGGAAATAATAAACCAGTTTCAAGAATATATTTAACCAGCCATATAAATGAATTATTAAAAGAAGTGTGGAAAATACAATCTAAAAAATTATCAAGCCACAGTTTTCGAATTGGCCTAACAACAGCTATTATTGAAACATCTGGAATTGATGCGGTTCGAGCTATGATTATGTATGATAAACCATTCAAATATAACAACCACTGCTCTTTATTATAGGTGTCAATTTAAGGAACAAAAAGCATGTTCCATACTAATGAGTGTTGAAAGATAGAGGGAAAAACGTATAAAAAAACACTATGAAGTTTGTTTTAAAACTTCATAGTGTTTTTATTTATTAGACTCTTTAACCTAGAACTAAGGTTTCTTTCATTAATAGCCGTTCGATAAAAGGAGCTCTCTATATCCTATAACACCTATTAATCCATAGGGACCAATGCAATAACTTGTCAATGTACATAAAACATATCTTACTGCCCTGTGTGCAATTTCTCTACTTGTACAGTTTTTGTAAGCGTAGGTAGAAATGGAATAAGGTGTACCTACGCTTACAAAAAATTCTTCAGTTCGACTAGACGATTCTCTAACTAAAAATTTTACATTAGTGTAATTCATAATTACATTGTATATCTATATATCTACAAAAAAAAAGTTAGGTTTTAAATAAAAGTAACAAAAGTTAACAAACTGGCTGTACAGAGGATTGTCAATTAAGTGAAATTATAGTACAGTGAGTGCATTGCGTTTTAGGGTCGGTGCCCGAGTTGGTTAAAGGGGGCGGATTGTAAATCCGCTGGTTTTACCTACGTTGGTTCGAATCCAACCCGGCCTAAAAAATTATATAGATAACAATAAATTATATAAATGGCAAATATTATAATTGTTATCTATATAATTTATTAAAATTGTAATAGACTTATTCTTTCTTTTTACCTCGTCTATCCCACCAAACAAAATCCTCCCCATCACGACCCAAATGAACTTCTACTGCTTCCCGCATAAACGAATTAGATGGATATCTACCAATTAAAGCTCTGAACATAGCAGGAAATATAGATAGAAGACAAAAAATAAGTCCCCAAATTGCTAGGTTAAATTTATAATCTGAATTGAGTTGATGTAGCATATAATCATAATAAACTTGATTAAAAAGAGTTTGGAGTGACATTATTATGACACTATACATCATATTAAAACGGATAAATCGATTTGGGGGAAATCGAATGTTTATTAACGCATATACTAACCATATATAAGAAAAACTAATTGCAACTTGGTAGTTCTGATAAAAATCAAGCGAAACTTTTACAGTATGAGGAATTAGAATTCGTAATTCAATGAAGCGTGGGTATGCCGTCGAAAAATACATAGTTAAAACATCTAGATAAGGAATATAATATGCAAGAAATGAAAAAATTCTTTCCCAAATAAATTTGTTAGCTTGCATAAACCATTTTCGGGGTTTTTTTATATTAAATTTTTTATCCAATAAATATGCAATACCAATAAAGATACAAAGTAATAGAACTTCTGTTGAGGTTATTGTAAAAAAAAGCTGCCAAATAAAATTAATAATTTTGGTTTTATAATATATGTCAAATTCATTCTTAAAATCGTTTAAAAAGTCCCACAAATATTGAAATATATGTGTAAAATAGTATGGTAAATCTAAAGGATCTACAAAGGTAAATTCATCCATTAAAATAGTCTCCTAATAAAGTTTCAATAATAATAATAAGCTAATATATTATATTAACTTATGTTATAAAATACAATATATTATATTGTATTGTCATTAAATAGTTGTTTTAATTTCACAAGTTCTATTTTAAAGGATATTTTTGATCGATTTGTTCGACCACCGAACATATGTTGTGTATTCTTTTTAATATTTAACAACCAAATTTCTGAAAACGAAGTATAACTTATCAAACTACTCAGAATTAAAAAGAAAAAACCAAAATAAATTAAGTTAATTCCAGGATCGACTTTTATTTGAATCCCTGTAGACGTTATACAATCTAAAAGAGTTATTATTATATTATTCATATTAAAAATAGTTTCGCCAAAATTTAGAGTATTTTGAAATTTCCCTTCCTTATTGTATATTTGAACTTGTCCTCGACCATCCTTAATAATAATAATTAGACCATTTTTTTTTGTAAAGGGTAACCAACTCATCCACAATTTTTGATTTGAGTCTCTAATTTTAGAAAGTGGTAATTGTAGTAGTGTTGAATTAATAAATTTTGTATTTAATAGTTTAAATCGTAAACCTACAATTCCCCAATCTGTTTGATAAAAAGTTAGATCATGCGAAATTAAAGGATTATTTACAGATATCGTTTTCCGATTTATTTCTAGGCCTTTTCCATTTAAAATTGAAATATCTGAATAAAATTGCTTAATTTCTCCACTTTTTTTATATGTGGACCAAAAATCATTAATACGAAAAGCTGTTGGATCGACCAACGAAAAATTTCCAGTTCTAATAATGTTTTGAATATGAAATAATTCAGTTTTAGGAACAAATTCCTGTGAATTAAATCCAGTTAAGGATCCCAAGGTACTACCTAATAATACAACTAGAATACTTAAATGAACGACAATAGGACCAATTCGACTAATTAAACCCTTATAAGCATATAATGTATTATATTGTTGAAATATAGAATAGTTTCCTTTTAATAAATGAGAATTTAAACGACTTTGAAAAATTTTTGTTTTTTTTACTTTAAATTCTAATTTATTAAATTGATTTGCTCTTTTATAAAAAAAAAACTTACGGGAAAAATTTAAAGTAGGTAACTGTTGAATAAAAGTACAACAGACTAGAGAAAAACCAAATAAAAATAGTATGAATAAAAACCACCATGTATTATAAATATCATCTAATCCCAAAAGAACAATAGGTTTCCATAAAGGAAGACCAAAAATTCTGTTTGTATAATTATTTTGGTAAAATTCTATCCCTCTATTTTGTTCAATTAAGGAACCAATACTACTAAAAATAGAAATTATTAATAATAAAAGAATAGCGAATTTTAAATTTGCGAAATTTTTGAAAGTATTTCTTATCATAAAAATTATTAAAAAAAAATATTTTTTAAGCTATGCGAATTCTACCAGAATATGCCCATTCTTGGACCATATCTAAGCGTTCTGGATCAATACGAACTAATGGAATCGTTTGTTTAATAGCTTTTGATATATCAGTAGTAGTAAATTCTCTTTTTTGACTAAAAGCAGTATGCATTGCTTCCGTTATAGATTGCTCTATTTCAGCTCCAGAAAAATCATTTGTTTGCCTACTTAATAAATCGAGATTATACTTCGACCAAGTTTCTGGTCTAAGTCTGGATAAATGCACTTTAAAAATCATTCGTCTTTCCTCTCTATTTGGTAGTCCAATAAAAAAAATCTCATCAAATCGCCCTTTTCTTAAAATTTCTACTGGCAACATATAAATATTATTTGCTGTAGCAATAACAAAAACAGGAACTTCTTTTTCAGCTAACCAAGTAAGAAAAGTACCTAAAACTCGACTTGTAGTTCCATTGTCCATACTTTGTGTTGATTCTGCAAAGGCTTTATCGATTTCATCTACCCAAAGAATACAAGGAGCCAACGATTCAGCGATAGAAATCATTTGTCGGACACGTGATTCTGATTCGCCCATAATACCACCGAATAATCTACCAACATCTAATCTTAAGAGCGGTAATTTCCATTCTGCCGCAACCCCTTTGGCAACCAAACTTTTACCACTTCCTTGTATTCCAATTAATAAAACACCACGTGGAATTGCTAGGCCATAATTTGTAGCTAATTCTGAAAAAGATTTAGAGCGTTTTGCCAACCACTTTTTTAAATTTGTCACACCTCCCAGATCACGAAGAGTTTCTTTTACAGGCCAAAATTCTAAGATATTAGTCTGATTAATAATTTGTTTTTTTTCTTGCAAAATTAAATCAATGCATTTATTATCGATACATTTATATAGTGTTATGGTTTTTGCTAACACTCTTCTAATTTTTTCCAAAGATAAACCTTGGCAAGACATAATAATTTTTTCTAAAAATTTTTCTGGAGCTCTATCACAAAGTTGCATTCTTATTACTAATCTTACAATTTCATCCCGAATTTCCAAATTGTTTGGTAAACTAAATTTAATAACTGTAGTACAATCTTTTAAATCACTCGGAATATTGATTTCTGAATCTACTATAATAATCGTTTTTGGTTGTAATTTTAATACTCTGGCAGTATTTTTTAATTTGCGTGAAATATTAATATCTGATAAAAATCGTCGAAAATCCCTCAATATAAACAAACTAGGGCTTGTTAAAGGAGCTTGTTCTATTAATTCTAAAGCCTGAAGTGGATTTCGTTTTCCGAATCCTTCATGTATGGGATTGACTTGATAACCATCAATAAAATCCCATATATAAAGATGTCGAGGTGTTACTCCTTTGATTATAGTACGAATCGTATATTCTAATCTGTCTTCTTCAAACGTTGAAATATAAATTATGGGATAACGAGCTTTTAGGAGAAGTAAAAATTCTTGTCGAAAATTCATAAAACAAAATCGCTCTTAAATTAATATTATTTATAATTGAATTTATGTAGGTACTTGAAAATCTATTTAAATTTTGATGTAAATATATTTTTACAAACTTAGTCGTTTTCGATTTTTACGTCGTCGATTATTAATAACTTTTCTCCCACTTTTAGTTTTCATACGAGCACGAAAGCCTGATACATGTATAGCTTTTTTCTTTGTTCCACCGAAAGTTCGTTTAGTCATGTGTATTTTGTTAATTATCTCAAATACATTGTAACATAATAAATTCTAATACGATAGATCATAATATTATTTTTCAAATTAAACAATGTATGAAATGAAAACTTCATAAAGTAATGCATCTCGACACTCTTTCAAAGTTAAAGTTAATATATCTTCGGCTTCCATTTCATAGATTACAAAAGGATCTTTTTGAGCATATCCTTGCCACATAACAGATTCCTTTAACGAGCTTACATTTTCTAAATGTTTCGGCCAATACATATCAATATATCTTAAAAATATTAGTCTTTCATATTGGTACAATATATTATCGTCATAATGAGCAAATTCATCTTTCTGTCTATTATAACAGGACCATAATTGTTGATATAAAAATATTCTTAATGATTCTAAATCTTCAATATTTCTATAAATTATATCAGTTGTAATATTCATTCGATTTAGTAATTTATTAATACGGTTCATTGAAAGAGTATTATAATTTGTCATGATTTTTTTATTTTTGATGACTTTAAGGTAACCAATTAAATCATCTATTAAAGCTTCACCAAATTCTATAATAAAGTCTGACATTATATCTATATCATTATCAAGCTTTAATATGGTTTCTCTTAGAGTATAAACCACACTTCTTTGTTTATTTATCAGTTGATCGTATTTATCTAATGTTTTACGCTGATCATAATAAAAGCCTTCTACTTTTTGTTGAGCGGAATCTAAAGTTCGGGATAACAAAGCAGAATCTAATGGTTCATCAGTCTTTGGTAAATTTTTTATTATACTAGTAACCGTATCCCCGCCAAAAATTTTTACTAATGGATCTGTTAAACTTAAGAAAAAACACGATGTACCAGGATTTCCTTGTCGACCTGCACGTCCTCGCAATTGATTATCAATACGACGTGATTCATGTCTTTCTGTACCGATGACATATAATCCACCTAATTTTTTTACTTGATTACTTTGATATTCTTGTTCTTGTTTAAATTTTTGATATAATTCGATATACAAATTGTGAATTAATTTCTCAAAAGGATTCAAATTTATAGTTGATGATTGGATAGAAGTTAAAAGAATATCTAAATTTTTTTTCAAATGTTCGACAAACTCGAAATTTTCTCTTAATGCATTCTGCAAAGGTTGTAAGTTAACATTATCAATAATAATATTATTATTATTTTTTTCGACTAATACTTCTAAAATACTATATGTTCGGGAACGTGATTTAAATTCGGGATTACCTCCTAAAATAATATCAGTACCCCGACCTGCCATATTTGTTGCAATAGTTATCGATTTTAAGCAACCTGCTTGAGCAATAATCGTTGCTTCGCGTTTTGCATTTCTTGGTTTGGCATTTAATAATTCATGTGGAACATTTAAAATTACTAATAATTGTGATAATACTTGAGATTTTTGTATTGTAGTAGTTCCGACTAATACGGGTCTTCCTATCCTATACATTTTCTCACATTCTCTAGCAACGGCTTTCCATTTACTGAAGTCATCAAGAAAAATTAAATCAGGTTTATCTTGACGTTGCATTGGTTTAGCTGTAGGTATTACTGAAACGGATAAATCATAAATCTTTTCAAATTCTAACTCTTCAGTTTTTGCTGTACCCGTCATTCCAGATATTTTTGGATATAATCGAAAAAAACTTTGAAATGTTATGGAAGCTAATGTGTTGCTCCCCTTAATGGTTTTAATATTTTCTTTTGCTTCAATTGCTTCATGAAGACCATCTCCCCATTTTCTTCCTTCCATTATTCGACCTGTAAATTCATCTACAATAATAACTTGATTATTTTTGATAATATAATGAATATCATTTAAAAAGAGACATTTGGCTTTTAAAGCATTTAAAATGTATGGAATCCATGGATCTGTTATATCATAAAGATCATTAACGTTTAATAAAAATTTAGTTCTCTCAATCCCGAGATTGGTTAAACTTATTTGTTTTGCTTTTTCATCGATCGTAAAGTGTTTTATATTCTCCAAAAAGTTTGCAACTTCATTTGCTCCAAAAAATTTACTTATATTGACTTCTGATTCCTGCGATATCATTAACGGTGTTCTAGCTTCATCTATAAGTATATCATCTACTTCATCTACAATACAATAATTGAAAGGTCTTTGTACTAAGTCTTCTAGAGTAGTTACCATATTATCTTTTAAAAAATCAAAAACTAGTTCGCCATTTGTAACATAAGTAATATCGCGTTCATAATTTTTTTTACGTGTTTGTGGTTGCATACTTCCAGTAATTAAACCTACTTTCAATCCTAAAAATCTGTGTATACGACCCATCCATTCGGCATCCCTTGTCGCTAAATAATCATTAACAGTAACAATATGTACACCTTTTCCTGTTAATGCATTTACTAATGCAGGCGCAGTCGAAACAAGTGTTTTTCCTTCTCCTGTTTTCATTTCAGCTATATTACCATCATTTAATACTAGTCCTCCTAAAATTTGGACATCATAATGTTTTAAGCCAATTGTCCTTTTTGATGCTTCTCTAGTAACAGCAAAACCATTTATTATAGTTTCATCTGTTATAATTTTTGTTTTTGTTCCTTTCCTTTTTAATTTTACAATTCTTTCTTTTAATTCAAAATTACTTAAATTCTGACATTCGATTTCTAAATCATTTATACTATTTATAAAAGATTTATATTTGTTCCATAGTCTATTTTCTTGAAAAAATAATTGTACCATTATATTATATTGTATTATATGTATAGGAAATCCTTAGGTAAAAAATCAATATCCTCCTATAGAGGATATACTAAAATTATAAATGCTATACTAAAACGTTTTGTTGATAGATATTCTTAGAGTAGCTTCTAATGTAATAACTTAAATTATTTATTATTTTACGTTCCAGCCTAAAGCATCACTTTTTCCAAAATAAATTGTTGTTCACAATTTTCAAAATAGATAATGAGGATTCGGGAAATGGATAACTTGAAGTTGGTCCTATAAAGGAACCTAATTCAACTTGATTCAATCTCAATTTGAGAAATCGGATGAATAATTCATCCTCGGAAATAACTGCTACATAGTTTTGAGGATCTTTAATTTTAATTTTATTAAGGAAATTTTTAAATTCCACCTCTTTTAATTCAACATCTATAATTAGTTCATTTTTATTAATTTTATTTACAATGTCAATATTATACATAAAAGAAGGTTTCTGAATCACAGTCCAATCGACTTCAAAATTATTTTTGTTATAATAATCAAGTTTTTCCATTAAAATCTCGTCCAATTCTTGACTCCGAACGAGAAAATCATATGATCCCAGGATATAAAAATATTTTCCCGTCCCATTAGATTGTCGGCGTTCTTCTGTTTGATAATTTTTCTTTGACACTTGCCTTTTGATTATAGGTTTAGAGGCTCTTGTAAAAATTTTAATTATTCGGTGGAAAAAATTTTTAATTGCTTCCATAATAGAATTGTCCTTTATATTTATATTTGGTTATAAATAATATACAAATTATTTTGGTTTGTCAAGTTAAAAAAATATAAATAAAGTATTTTGATTTGTCAAGTTGATACTAATTTATTTATATTTTTGTTTAAGTACTATCTATATCTATATATATAGTACTTAAACAAATTTTGTTATTCTAAATCCTTACGATTTGGATTACGCGAAGGATCATTAGATAAAAAACCAAAAATAAATAAAGAACTAAAGAAAGTAACAGTTGTATAAACAAGTATTTTTAAAGTTAGCATATAAAATTTCTCCAAAAAAGTTTCTCATTATTAAGTATAGTTTAAAAAACTCGTTCTAATATAGAACTTAACACCAAATCAAATCCTCTATTAAAAGGATAGAATAAATCATATAGAAAAACTCCAAAAATAAATTTGTCTCCTTCCAAATTAATAGATTATTTATTAAAATTAATTACTAATTATTAATAACGATCTCCTTCAGGTCTCGCTTGAACAGAATAACTTGAAATTTTATATTGAATGTTACGACCGTGAGTTTCTGTACGCTCTAAATAAAATCCTGGTTCATCACTTGGACGTGTTACGATATATGACATAACACAACTCTCTGTTCCAATTGAAGCATCAAAAGCATTTAGTTTAATATAGCCCTCTGGATTTGCACGACGACATTCATTAAGTTCATACATTACTGTAGCACTATCTTTAATATCAAATAAAGGTAAACCCCATAAATCCCAATAAGTATTACGTGGATGTGGATCATCCGTCCATTCAACACTAATAGCCCAACCTTTAGTTATTGCATAGTCAATTTGCTTTTTGATTTGTTCGTCTGATAAACTTGGTAAAAATGAAAAACAACCTTGTGTAAGTCTCACTATTCAAATACTCCTTATGTCAATAAATATATATATATTTTAATGTTAGTAAAAGTTTGGTTTTAAAATAAACAATTTTTAATTATTTACTTTCTGTTGCTGTCTCTACGAAATCAGGCGTATCAGTAGAAGTATAGTTAAACGTAATGTCTTTCCATAAATCTAAAGCAGTTTTTAATGGTCCGCAAAGTTTTGCAGCATCACGTAAGATTTCAGGACCATCATTTAAATAATCACGCCCTTCATTACGCGCTAAAATCATAGATTCTAGAGCCACACGGTTTGCTGTCGCACCTGCTTGGATTCCATCAGGATGGCCAATTGTACCACCACCAAATTGTAGAACAACATCATCACCTAAGTAATATACAAGTTGGTGCATTTGACCACAATGAATACCACCAGAAGCTACAGGAACAACTTTACGTAAAGATGCCCAACTCATATCATAGAAAATACCTTGTGATAAATTAACTTTTAACTCTGTTAATAGTAATGTATTATAGAAACCTTTAACCATTAAAGGATCACCTTCTAATTTACCTACAACTGTACCAGCATGAATATGATCGACACCAGCCATACGCATCCATTTACAAATTACACGGAAATTAATACCATGATTTTTTTGACGGGCATATGTAGAATTACCTGCACGATGTAAATGTAAAATCATATCAGCTTTACGAGCCCATATAGCCATAGTTTGAATAGCAGTATAACCAATCACAAGATCGATCATGACAATAACTGTACCAACTCCTTTAGCAAATTCAGCTCTTTCATACATTTGCTCAATCGTTGCAGCAGTCACATTTAAATATGATCCTTTTACTTCACCAGTTGCAGCAGAAGAACGATTTACACCTTCCATCGTATAAAGAAAACGTTCTTGCCAACGCATAAATGGCTGTGAATTAATATTTTCATCATCTTTAAGAAAATCTAAACCACCACGTAAACCTTCATATACTACACGGCCATAATTTTTACCAGAAAGGCCTAATTTAGGTTTTACTGTAGCACCTAAAAAAGGACGACCAAATTTGTCTAATCTTTCTCTTTCAACAATTAGACCTGTAGCAGGACCTTGGAAAGTTTTTAAATATGCGAAAGGAATTCTCATATCTTCAAGACGTAAAGCTTTTAAAGCTTTGAAACCGAAGACATTACCAATAATCGACGCTGTCATGTTTGCAAGAGAACCTTCTTCAAATAAGTCACATTCATAGGAAATGTATGCAAAGAATTGATCTGTTGTTCCTGGAACAGGATCTACTCTGTATGCCTTTGCTCTATAGATGTCACAAGCTGTTAATAAATCTGTCCAAACTACTGTCCATGTTGCTGTTGAAGATTCACCAGCTACAGCAGCGGCTGCTTCTACGGGATCCACTCCTGGTTGTGGAGTAAGACGGAATAATGCTAATAAATCTGTATCTTTAACAACATAATCAGCATCCCAATAACCCATTTTTGCATAAGGTATTACACCTGATTCATAACGCTCACTTTTAAGTCTAGTACGCTCTTGTACATTCTCTGGCATCTATATCTCCTAGTATAACCGTCTCTTAATAATTTTGTGCAAAAATCAAGACCGAACTTGATTACCCTCAAATTACAGATATAAGTCCCGTCTCTTGAAACACTCTTAATAAGATATATACTCCCTAGTGCTTCCTGAAGTACTTGTATTACTTATAGTATGTATAATATTTATTATATCGTATTTTGACACCTTGTCCTATTACTATGTGACAATATACAATCTGTCGGGGTCAATAAAATAGGGCGATATAGCCAAGTGGTAAGGCCGTGGATTGCAAATCCTCTATCCCCAGTTCGAATCTGGGTGTCGCCTTAAATTTATAAGAATAAATATTCTATATTAATAGGGGGTGTGGCGGAATGGTAGACGCAATGGACTTAAAATTTTGAGCAATTATTATGTAAGTTCTCAAATTCAAGGAAATCTAAATAAGACAATCTTGAGCCAAATCAAATATAAATAATTAATTGGTAGTAAAAAGGTGCAGAGACTCGATGGGAACTACTGAATACAATATCAGTAAAGATAGAGTCCAATTTCAATGTTTATTTAGAAACTATATGTATGGTAAATTACATTGGATCGAAAATCCATTGATTGCAAAATCGTGAGGGTTCAAGTCCCTCCACCCCCAAATTTGAACTATATATAATGAAAAAAAATTAATATGTGTATTTGTTTAAATTGTTACTATTTACGTAAATGTACTATGTACTTTATTATTGAAAATAAACATAATGAAGTTCACTATAACAAATTCTCAACCTTTTATCCACAATCACCAATTGTATTAATTAAATTTCATTACAGAAAAAATTATTCAAATTTGGAATGGGATGTATATGAATGTTTGTCATTTGAAGAACAACCTGGTAATTGGTTATTACCAGTATATTTAATAGATAATTATAAAATGCATAATTATCTATAATATTATTGTTCTTATTTGTTTTCTTGTTTGGCTTTCTTCGCCTTTTCTTCTTGTTCTTCTTTCTTCGCTTTTTCTTTTTCTTCTTGTTCTTTTTTCATTTTTTCTGCCTTTTCTTTTTCTTCTTGTTCTTTTTCAATTGCTGCTAGATAATTTTTTTTCCAACTTTGAATTTTTTTCCATTCTTGAATTTTTTTCCAAGTTGTGTATCCAATATGGTCCCAGTCTTTATTATCAGAGGATTGTCGAGTCAATCCAATTGTCCCACTATGCACTTGTTCGATTACATTATATCGTGACAAGATTTTATGAATAATACTAAATTTTTTAGAATCCGTTACTATTTCTAATGTTAGACAGTTTTTAGCAAAATCTACAACCACTAAATTAAAACTATTTGCAATCTCTAATATTTCTTTTCTTTCTTCGGAAGAACATTGAATCTTAATCAAAATAAGTTCTTTTTCAATTGAGGGTATAAAGGTCAAATCAATTACGTCTAAGACATTTATTAATTTACGTAAATGTTGCATCAATTGCCTTACTCTATCAAATTCTATTTGTTTTTCTTTCTCTATAAATACCAAACTAATTCTTGAAATGCCCTTTTGTTCCGTAGGTCCAATCGCTATACTAACTATAGTAAACTCCCGTCTTGAAACTAAACTAGCAACTCGAACTAATACGCCTCTCTCTTCTTCAACTTTTATAGAAAATGTTCTTTTTATTATCATTCAAATATAGTGTTGCAATTATATTATTAATACAGGACTCAAACCAATTCAATTCGTATAAAAAATATAATAACATTCTCTGAGAGTATATATAGATCACTCTTAGCTAATGTTATTCAAAAGTTTTGAGAAACTAGATGGGTCTGTAATTGCTAATTGAGATAACATTTTTCGATTTATTAAAATATTGGATGTTTTTAAATCATGAATGAACTGACTGTATTTTTTATTATGATTTCTAACTACGGAATTTATACGTACAATCCATAGCTGACGAAATTTTCTTTTCTTTTCTTTTCGACCCCTATAGGAATATACTAAACTTTTCATGACTTGTTGGTTTGCTATCCGAAATAACCTAGAATGTGCACCACAAAATCCTTTAGCAAGTTTTATAATTTTTTTTCTCCGTTTACGAGCTACATTTCCACGTTTAACTCTAACCATATTTAAAATTTTGAACCTTAATTTCGATTGGAACTATATATTAGCAGACTAACATTCGTCGAATTTGTTTAGTATCAGAGGTACTAACAATAATATTCGTTCCTAAATTTCTTTTTTGTTTTTTCGATTTTTTTTCTAATAAATGACCCTTAAATGCTCTTTTTCTAATGAACTTTCTATTTTTAATTAACTTATAACGTTTTTTTGCGGATTTTCTTATTTTAAGTTTGGGCATTTTTTACTTAAGTATTAAAAAACTATTAAATTACACATTAATTTTTGTCGACATACATATACTATAATAGAAGGTACTATATTGCAACTTTTATTGTAATTATTTATTAATATTTTTTATTTTAAAAATTCTTAGAGTACTAATAGAAAATTTGAAATAGCATTGTCGGATTATTCTTAACATAATATTCTAATGTTAATTCTCTAGCTCTTATACAGGCCAATGTTAATTTAGAAAGATCTGGTCTATATATCTCAAACAATTTGTTTTCCTCTCGATTTTTCTCAATAATGCTTGGTCTACTATCAGTCAACTTTTTAAAATTATGTAGTGTTTTAATAGGTCTTCGTTTAGAAAATGCTTTGTTTATATAATCCCACTCTAATGTAGAAAGATCTACTAAATAAGATGTAGCTAAATATAGTTTTCTCTTTTTAAGATCGATCCCCGCTAGAAAGCCTTGGATTGAGTCGATTGGGAGTAATTGTTGTGTTCTTAGTCTTTCTTTTAGTTTCCTTTGTACAAAAAATTGTTGTTTACAATCTGAAAGTTCCATCGAAAGTTTAATCCTTCCAACTTTGTTTATAAAAACTATAGCTGATCGAGAAAAACCTGAGCTAGATAAAAATCCATAATTATTACAAATTTTTTTTCTCGTATCAGATAATAATGGAATTTTAAAATTATTGACGATTTTTTTTGATCTCGTAATTTCCTCTATCCCAAGATTAGCATATTCACTAGCACTAGAAACCCCGATAAATACAATATCCTCGTCGTTGTTTGGAAAGTTCTTTCTTATTGAACGCCATAATCTAGGTATATATTTTAAGAACTCCTGTCTCCAAGGATTTTGGAAAAAAAATAATATAATATATTTTTGTTTATAGTCCGTTACAGAAATATCTTTGAATTCATAATCAGATACAAGTATTCCTTTAAATTCAGGAGTTTGTTTTCCAATATCTTTTAATTTTGGCTTGATCCACTGAGTTATTCTTGTCTTTTCTCTATTATTTATTTTAATAGTTGAATACCCAGTTTTTTTCTTAAACTTTCTAACTGACCTCTTTAATGTTGACTTTAATGTCTTATTTTTTGTTTTTGCTTTGAACCAATTATTTAAGCTCATAAATATTACCTTTCAATTTATTAATTTTATATAGTTGTTAAATTTACTATCTTCAAAAAGTAAAACGTAAAATTCTAAAAATATTGATTGATTAATTTGATGATTTTTAAATCATCAAATTAATCAATCAATATCATTCCAATGAGCTTTTGTATTAATAGGTTTAAGTAAATATAAATTTATTAAGTTTATTCCTAGATCTAAATAATGATTTATTTTTAATAAAAACTTAATAAAATTAGACTTTTTCATATTATTTATTTCAATTAATCTAAAATTAGCCTCCGCACAATTTTCTAACCAATCAAAAAATTTTGGGTTGTTAACATCTAAAATAACTGGAAATAGTCGCCCTGAAATCTTATTTGTCTCTTCAATAACCTTTTTATCAAAGTCTCTAGCATCTAACCCTATAATTTTATAAAAATCAGCTCGCTGTAAATCATTTAAATACATTGTACAAAAAACTGATAATAAGAAAAATCGACACCAAAGGTCTGCTACCCAATTATTTAATAAGTGGGGTTGGGATTTTAAAACAGCAGCAAAAAAATCTCCATGACGATTTTCATCTTGACACCAGCGTTTAAAATATCGAAATATCGGGTAAACACAATATTCCGGATTGTCGTTTAAATGATTATAGATAGTAATATATCTCCAGTATCCTATTTTCTCCGATAAATATGTTGCATAAAAAATAAATTTGGGTGAGAAAAAAGTATATTTTCTACTTTTTGTAAGGAACCCTAAATCTAAACTTACATTAAAGTCACTCATTGCTTTATTTAAGAATCCTGCATGTCTAGCTTCATCACGAGACATAAATGCAAAACCCTCAGCCAGCAGTGGGTTTTTCTTTTCTAAGTTTCTTGATAGTTCTTTATATAATAAAAAACCAGAAAATTCAGCGGTACAAGACCTTTCTAAAAATTCAATAAAAAGACCCTTAGTTTTCTCATCGAAATCATAAGATTGTTTAAACTCACTACCTCTAATAAAATGATTTTTATTATAATCGACTTGAAATTCGTTATTAATTGCTCGGATCTCTACTTCATTTGATGTTATATCTAAATTAGCCATAGCTTCAAAATCTGTAGTATAAAATCGGGGAGTTAAAAGTGTTTCTTTTGACGGTGTTTTGGAAATTACTGAAATAGACTTATTATCTTTTATTGATTTATCCATGAAATTTTACATATTTTGTTTAATATTTTACTAAGCAATGAATTGTATTATAAAATAAATATTTCTTTAATTCTTTCTAAATTGTTATTATCTTTGACGTATACTAATATTATAAACTACAATATTACTAAAGACTAGTTTTTTATTTTGACGTATACTAATAGTATAGACTATAATCTATTATGATTAAATATTTTAAGGATTAACCATGGATATAATTAGTTTAGGTTGGGCTACTATTATGATGACTTTTACATTTTCAATTTCCCTTGTTATTTGGGGTAGAAATGGTTTCTAAAGGAATATAAAATTTAATTAAGGAAAATACTATGGGTGAAGAAATAATAACTGTAAGTATAATTTGTTTCAGTATGACTTTATTAGGATTATATTTAGGATATTTATTAGTGCAAGTAGAAATTAAAAATAGTTAATTGAGAATATAGAAACTTCTAATTCTCAATTAAAGTAATAGCTATCTATAAATAAGAAACGAGGTATTATTATGCTTTATATGCGTATATTTTGGTTCATTACAAATATAGGATTAATTTTAATAATTCTTATTAGAAATCCTAATGAACAAAGTTTACAAGAACTGTTTGGTTCGTTACAATTGTTTGATAGTCCGAGTGATACCGAAAAAAAGTTGGATAAACTGATAGTATTTTTAATAGTTTTTTATTTCATTTTTGGAATTCTATTTGCAACTAAGAAATATGTTTAAATAACAGTCTAACATATTTTGTATTTAATTCCTATTTGTCCTTAATTTTAGTAAGGAATTTGTCACTATTATTTAGAAATATACAGTTATTTGTTAGCTGTATACAAAATAAAAAAAAAAGAACAATATACTCCAAGAGAACGGGACGTAGCGCAGCTTGGTAGCGCATCTGCTTTGGGAGCAGGGTGTCGCAGGTTCAAATCCTGCCGTCCCGAAATTTTTGTATTTTTCATTTTATAAATCTTATATAGTATGATTTACAATAAGTTTGTAAGTATTTCTATTAAATACAAATACTACTAATTTATAAATTTGAGTAAAAAGAAAAAGTATTTAAATTTATCTATATTGATTCAATTTTAAACGCTTTTTTTACTGTAACTAGATAATGCAAAAAACATAAAGTATTTAAATTTTTTCAGTTTAATTTTATACTAATAATTTATGAAAGACCAAATTAATTAATTAAGCCATACTAAATAATGAGTAAGAAAATTTTATATCAAGAGCGTGCTCGAAGAGTTTTAGAAAATGGTATGCAAGTAATTGCAGAAGCAGTCTCAGTTACTTTAGGACCCAAGGGACGAAATGTTGTTTTAGATAAAAATTTTGGATCCCCCCAAATTATTAATGATGGTGTTACTATAGCTAAAGAAATACAACTAAAAAACCATGTTAAAAATACTGGTGTTTCTTTATTAAAACAAGCTGCAGCAAAAACAAATGATGTTGCTGGAGATGGGACAACAACATCTACTGTATTAGCTTATGCCATTGTTAAAACAGGAATGAAAAACATTGTTGCAGGCGCGAATCCAATTTCTTTAAAATTAGGGATCGAAAAAGCTGCTCGTTATGTAACAAATCAAATTTTAGAAATAGCTCAACCAATTGAAAATATTAAATCAATTGCTCAAGTAGCATCTATTTCAGCAGGAAATGATAAAAGTGTAGGGAAACTAATTGCAAATGCAATAGAAAGAGTAGGACGGGATGGAATTATTTCATTGGAAGAGGCAAAAGGTACTAAAACGCAGATGTTAATTACAGAAGGTATGAAATTGGATAAAGGATATCTTTCTCCATATTTTATTACTAACCCAGAAAAAGCTAAAGTTGATTATGAAAACCCTTATATATTAATAACTGATCAAAAACTTACAATGGTTCAGCGTGATTTAGTTCCTGTATTAGAAAAAATAGCTGCAACGAAAAGACCGCTATTAATAATAGCAGAAGATATTGAAAAAGAAATTTTAGCTACTTTAGTTCTAAATAAATTAAGGGGAATCGTAAATGTTGTAGCAATCCGTGCACCAGGATTTGGTGATTTTCGAAAACTTTTATTAGAAGATATTGCTGTTCTTACGGGGGGTGTTCTGATTACTGAAGAAGCTGGTTTACGTCTCGCAAATATGGAAATGGATTGGTTGGGTCAAGCTCGTCGTGTAATAGTAACTAGAGAGGATACGACTATTATTTCTGAGTTAAATGATAATAGTAAAATTGTAAAACGGTGCGAAAGTTTAAAACGTCAACTTGCAATGGCTAATTCTGCTTATGAGGAGGAAAAATTTAGGGATAGAATTGCTAAACTAACCGGTGGAATTGCTATTATTAAAGTCGGGGCAGTAACAGAAACTGAATTAAAAGATAAAAAATTAAGGTTAGAAGATGCTATAAATGCAACAAAAGCAGCGGTAGAGGAAGGAATTGTACCAGGAGGTGGAACTACTTTTGTTCATATTGCTGAAAAATTAAGACTGTGGGCAAAAACAAATTTGAAAAATGATGAACTAGTTGGAGCTTATATAATAGCAGAAGCAATATTACAACCTTTTAAGCGCATTATTGAAAATAGTGGTAAAAATAGTGGAGTAATTCTTGGATTTCTTCAAGAAAATGGAAGTCTAGAAACTGGTTATGATGTAGAAAACAATGAATATGGAAATATGTTTTCTTTTGGTATTATTGATCCTGCCAAAGTTTCTCGTTCAGCTTTACAAAATGCTGCATCAATTGCTGGTATGATTCTTACTACTGAATGTATTGTTGTCGAAAACAAATAAAAATAAAGCGGGACTGACGGGACTCGAACCCGCAACTTCCGCCGTGACAGGGCGGTGCTCTAACCAATTGAACTACAATCCCAAATAATGGCAAATACAAAATAATATAATAATTATATTATCAAATTTGTCAATCTTTAACTTTAAATTAAAACACTTAAGTTGCAGAATTATTCTTATTTACAGCATACTACACTTATCGTAAGGCTCTGTAGCTCAGTGGTTAGAGTAAGGGATTCATAAGCCCTTGGTCGCAGGTTCAAATCCAGCCAGAGCCATTAACTTGGAGAAATGGCTGAGTGGTTTAAAGCGGTAGATTGCTAATCTGCTGTACAATTTTTTGTACCGAGGGTTCAAATCCCTCTTTCTCCTTAACTTTTCCCTACATTTAATAATTCTGTAACATAATATGTTAAGGTTCGGTTATCCACACTATTCAAGAGAAATAAATTGTCGTATAATTAAATGAAAGGAGCTATATGGACTCAGTATAGATTTGTCTTATACTTTCTTTTTAGAAAGCAGTTATTCAGTATTATTTTTAAAAAGCTTTAATATTTTTTTATTTAGGAGAAAATGATGAACAATACTCTAATGGACAAAGTTGTTGGTATTGATTTAGGTACAACCAATTCAGTAATAGCTATTTTAGAAGCAGGAAATCCAACTGTCGTTCCAAATGCGGAAGGTTTTCGAACAACTCCGTCTATTGTTGCTTTTACAAAGAATAAGGAATTATTAGTTGGAAATATTGCAAAACGTCAGGCTGTAATTAATCCGGAAAATACTTTCTCATCTGTGAAACGTTTTATAGGATGCAAATATAATGAGCTTACTAAAGACACAATCGACGCAACTTATAAAATCAAAGAAGATTTTAAAGGTAATATTAAAGTAGTCTGTACAAATCTGAATAAAGATTTTAGTCCAGAGGAAATTTCTTCAAATATATTAAGAAAACTTACCGACGATGCAAGTAATTACATGGGAAAGGATATCCAAAAAGCAGTAATAACAGTACCTGCCTATTTCAATGATTCTCAACGTCAAGCTACTAAAGATGCTGGTGCAATTGCAGGGTTAGATGTAGTTCGAATTATTAACGAACCTACTGCTGCCTCTTTAGCTTATGGGTTAGATAATAAAAACAATGAAACCGTCTTAGTTTTTGATTTGGGTGGTGGAACATTTGATGTTTCTATTTTAGAAGTTGGAGAAGGAGTTTTTGAAGTTTTAGCGACGTCAGGGGATACTCATTTAGGAGGCGATGATTTTGATAAAAAGATTGTCAATTATTTACTTGACGATTTTAAACAAAAAGAAAATATTGATTTAAGTAATAATCCACAGGCATTACAAAGATTAATGGAGGCAGCAGAAAAAGCGAAGATTGAACTTTCTAATGTCTCAGAAACGGAAATTCATCTTCCCTTTATTATGGCAGATGAAAGTGGTCCAAAACACATTGAGATTACATTAACTCTTGCAAAATTTGAACAACTTTGTGGAGATTTAATTGAAAGATGTCGAATACCTGTAAAAAATGCTTTAAATGATGCGAATATTGCGAAAGATGGAATCGATGAAATTGTTCTTGTTGGTGGTTCAACACGTATACCTGCAATTCAAAAGTTAGTGTATTCATTAATAAACAAAGAACCCAATCAAAGTGTTAATCCAGATGAAGTTGTAGCAATTGGAGCAGCCATTCAAGGAGCAGTGTTGGCCGGTGAACTTAAACATATTATCTTATTAGATGTTACTCCTTTATCTTTAGGTGTTGAGACTTTAGGGGGTATTATGACAAAAATAATTCCACGTAATACAACAGTACCAATTAAAAAAACAGAAGTATTTTCGACAGCGTCTGATAATCAACCAGATGTTGATATTGTTGTGTTACAAGGGGAAAGAGATTTTGCTCAAGATAATAAAACTTTAGGTAATTTTAAATTAGAAGGTATACCACTAGCTGCTCGAGGTATACCTCAAATTGAAGTTACGTTTGATATTGATGTGAATGGTATTTTAAGTGTAAAAGGTAAAGATAAAGGAACCGGAAAAGAACAATCAATTGTTATTACGGATGCTTCTACTTTAGATAAAGATGAAGTCGAAAGAATGGTGCAGGAGGCCGAAATAAGTTCTACACAAGATAAAGAGAAGAAAGCCAAAGTTGATTTAAAAAATAAAGCTGAATTGTTATGTTATCAATTTGAAAAACAATTAAAAGAATTAGCTGATAAAATATCTTTGGATGAAAGGGAAAAAAGTGAGACTATAATAAAAAATCTTAAAGAAGCACTTCAAAAAGAAGATTTTGTTTTAGTTAAAGAAAAAATGGAAGAATTACAAACATTAAGTAATGAGATAGCTCAGAATATGATCAATCCAGATGCTTCAGCTACAAACGAAAATAATGAGTCGGATGATTCTGTTATTGAAGCTGATTTTAATGAAAATTAGAATAGTTTACAATTTTATATAATTATAGATAAGAATATTGTTCTTAACGTTCGTCGTTGAGATACAAATAATATTCATTTTTCTGAAAAATCTAAAATGTATAAATAGCCTCTACCTACCATGATATAGAGATAGAATAAATAAATAAATTTATCCCTATCCATTTGTAAGACTCACAGAAAAGGTGGATCATAATTGGATAGTGGTTAATTTATTTATTTATTCTATATTTAATTAATCTGAGCCGTTGCTGCATTAAAGAAGTAACAATATTTAAAATAAAACGCAAACCTTTGCAAGACATCTTTAATTACTCCAGTTAATTTTTAACGTAATATTACGTTACTCTTAAGTTCGAACAACTTATGGAAATTTTAACAAAAAAATTTATGTATAGTATTGCATTAGAATATACTATAATGTTATTATAAGGATATGTGTTTTTAGAAGTGATTGCGGGGTAGAGCAGTATGGTAGCTCGTTGGGCTCATAACCCGAAGGTCAGTGGTTCAAATCCATTCTCCGCTAGACTAATTAATTAAATTAAACTTTATTTACTAAAAATGTAATATTTATTAAGGTATAGATCGTATTAATGAAGTTAATCAAGTTCTTAAAAAAAATCATTTAATGAATGTTATTTGTAAACGGAATAGGTCCACAGCAATTAGTAAGAATAATTCCTGTATTAATTATCCAGATTATAATTTATTTAAGATAAGAAAATGTAATTATAATTACTGCCGTGTAAATAGTACTAACTTCAATAACGCTAAGGGTTAAACTATTATAATATAAATTATATCGAATTTATAGAAGAACTGCTCAGTTTTAAGTAAATAATATATGTTAATCTAATCTAGTATCTTATAAATAATATAACATTGTATAATTAAGGCGTTCACAATATATATTGAAAATAATTTTCATTCTAGATTATTTAATGCTAGAACATTTGTCTTTATATAAATATATGATAAAAAAAACTCAGTATTGTATTTATCCTATATTAAAAACTATTATAAAAATATAAAAAGTAAAGTTCGAGAAAAACATTTAATTAAAAAAAAAATTTATTATTAAGAGTTCCCACTGTTACCAGTTAGGAATAGAAATCATTCCAATATTAATAGTAATGTTAGTCCTCAAAATACAAATAATATTCAAAATAACTATGAATATAGACAGTATAGTGCGTAGTTTGGACTGAAATAAACACCCTTAATATATTAGTTTAATATATATAGTGATACACTAAGATATATTTCTAAAATTCTACGAAGGTTTAAATAATAATATATTGAATAGGATTAATGTAATATTTACTTCGAAACCCCGGCAAAAATTTCAAAACCGCCTTATATTAAATGCTGTTCTGACAGAATAACCTGCGGACCATTTTCGGTGTTCGAAAGATTTACTGAAAAGGCTCTTCAGGTTGTAATGTTGGCCCAAGAAGAATCTAGACGATTGGGGCATAATTTTGTTGGTACTGAACAAATTCTAATAGGTTTAATGTGCGAAGGATCAGGTGTTGTTTTTAAAAGTATGAAATCCTATGGAATTAGGGTTAAAGATGTTAGATTTGAAGTTGAGAGAATGATTGGAAGAGGTACAGGATTTGTTGCTATAGAAATTCCATTCACTCCTCGTGCTAAAAGAATGCTAGAAATAGCAATGGAAGAATCTAAACATTTTGGTCATAATTTCATCGGAACTGAGCATATAATATTAGCTCTTTTAAGTGATCCTGATGGCATTGTTTTTAAAGTTTTAACTAACTTAGGGGTTAATATCCCTAAATTTAGAATAGAGATCTTAGAAAGTATGAGTGACCTTGCTGAATATGCTGAATTTGCAGGATCTGTTTCTGCTCTAGAACGAGATAAAGAGAGAAGAAATCCTCTTGGAGGTATAGATCAATTTCTTTTTGATGATTTGGAAGTAGAAGATGACTTTTTAGCTGCTTCAACTTTAGCCGAATTTACAGTAAATCTAACAGAAGCAGTAACAAAAGGTCAATTAGACCCTGTTATCGGTCGAGAAATGGAAATTGAAAGGGTTGTTCAAATTTTATCAAGACGCCGAAAAAACAATCCAATTCTAATCGGAGAACCTGGAGTAGGTAAGACGGCCGTTGCTGAAGGATTAGCTTTGAGAATTTATAATAGAGATGTACCAAGTACTTTATATGATACTATAGTAATTGTATTAGATATAGGTTTACTTTTGGCAGGTACGAAATATCGAGGAGAATTTGAAGAACGTCTCAAGCGTATATTACATGAAATCAAAACACAAAAAGATATGATTGTAGTTATTGATGAAGTTCATACTTTAGTTGGAGCAGGTGCTGCAGAGGGCTCTTTGGATGCAGCGAATATGTTAAAACCAGCTTTAGCGCGTGGGGAAATTCAATGCATTGGGGCAACAACAATTGAAGAATATCGTCAATACATTGAGAAAGATGCTGCTTTAGAACGGCGATTTCAACCTGTATGGGTAAACGAACCCAGTATAGAAGAAACTGTAGCAATTTTAAAAGGTCTTCGTCAACGCTATGAACAACATCATCGTTTAGAAATTTCGGATGGAGCTATAGAAGCTGCAGCTCGATTAGGAGCACAGTATATTGCTGATCGTTTTTTACCAGATAAGGCTATTGACTTAGTTGATGAGGCGAGTTCTAGAGTTCGATTAATAAATCATCATTTACCGGAAGCAGCTATTGAATTAGATCGAGAGTTAAGACTTTTATTAGATGAAAAGGATACTGTAATTCGAGAGCAAAGATTTGAAAGAGCTACAGAAATTCGAGATTGTGAAGCTCAAATACGCTCCCAAATGGGTGCTATTATTAAAAGTCAGAAAAAAGTTGTTCCTAAATTTTTACTTGAAGCATTAAAAGTTACTGAAAATGATGTTGCGCATATTGTAGCAACTTGGACCGGTATACCTCTAGTTAAACTAACAAAAAGTGAGACACAAAAATTATTAGAATTGGAAGATTTACTTCATACTCGAGTTATCGGCCAAACTGAGGGTGTATCTGCTGTTGCTCGAGCAATTCGACGTGCTCGAGTAGGGATGAGAAATTTAAATCGACCGATAGCGAGTTTTATGTTTTCTGGTCCTACAGGAGTAGGTAAAACAGAATTAACAAAAGCTTTGTCTTCGTTCTTTTTTGGAGCAGAAGATGCTATGGTAAGACTTGATATGTCAGAATATATGGAAAAACATACTGTAGCTAAATTAATTGGTGCACCACCCGGTTATGTGGGTTATAATGAAGGTGGACAATTAACAGAAGCAGTTAGACGTAAGCCTTATATTGTAGTATTATTTGATGAGGTTGAAAAGGCTCATCCGGATATATTTAACGTCTTACTTCAAGTTTTAGAAGATGGTAGACTAACAGATTCTAAAGGTAGAATAATTGATTTTAAAAATACTATTCTAATAATGACATCCAATATAGGATCATCGGTTATTGAAAATGTTGCAGTTGAGGGTGAAATAGGTTTTGGTGTGGATTCAAGTGTCAAAGAAACGGCTTATTCTAAATTATGTTCATTAGTAGGAGAGGAATTAAAAGGTTTCTTTAAACCTGAATTTTTAAATCGAATTGATGAGATAATTGTTTTTCAACAATTGACTCGTGATGAAGTTGAAGAAATTGCGACATTGATGATAAATGAAATTTCTGAACGTTTTAAAGAAAAAAATCTTTCTCTTGCGGTTACAACGCGTATGCGAGCTCGACTTATAGATGAAGGTTTTAATCCAGTTTATGGTGCTAGACCATTACGTCGTGCAGTTGTTCGTTTGATTGAAGATAAAGTGGCTGCTAAATATTTAGAGGTGTTACCTGATGTAGCTTCGACCGTTATGATAGATGTGGATGCTGCAGATCGTGTTGTTGTCGAGATTAATCCGAATGCGGACACGACAAATAATCAAGAAAACGAAGAAAAACTTGAAACACAAGAAATTAAAATCCCTCTTCCTCTAAGAGATGTTGACCTACTACCTCCACTTGAAAAAAAATCTAAAAAGGAAGCTGTTACCATTTAAAAAATATATCTGACAAAGTGGAGGGGTGAATTTAAGTTTGAAAGTATGGCTAAGGAGGACGTTTAATTTACAACTTAATCCCCCTCCTCAGCTTTAAAGATAACGAATAGCTTATTGATTTGCTTAAAATAGTTTAAAATAAACCTAGTGTTATAGCTTTATTAATAGGCATAGTTGCCCCGATTCCAAGCCAAATTGCTACAAAAGTTCCAATTATGAATAATGTAGATGCAATTGGTCTACGAAAAGGATTCTGAAATTTATTTACATTTTCGATAAAAGGTACTGTTATTAAACCTGCTGGTACAGCTGCCATAGCTAAAACTCCTAATAATTTATTAGGTAAGACCCGAAGTAAATTAAAAGTTGGAAAAAAATACCATTCTGGTAAAATTTCTAATGGAGTAGCGAATGGATTGGCTTTTTCACCTAGAGCTGAAGGTTCCATAACTGACAATCCAATAATTATAACGAATGCACCTAATATACATAGTGGAAACATATATAAAATATCATTTGGCCATGCTGGTTCACCATAATAATGATGCCCCATTCCTTTAGCTAATTTTGCTCGTAATTTAGGATCAGTTAAATCCGGTTTTTTTATTACAGACATCAGATCTCCAAGGGTTAATTAATATTATACGTTTTAATTTTTATAAATCTTAGAAATAAAGATAACTATATAATATAGAATATGATTATAATGGTCCTGAAATACCTTGTTTTCGAATCATTAAAAAATGCGTTAAAAGTAATACAGCTGCAACTAATGGTAAGACAAAAGTATGGGCACTATAAAAACGTGTTAAAGTACTTTGCCCTACGCTTACTCCACCTCGAAGTAATTGTACTATTGGTGGTCCTAATATTGGTACAGCTTCAGGTACACCTGTTACAATTTTACATGCCCAAAATCCTACTTGATCCCAAGGTAACGAATAACCAGTTACACCGAAGGAAACAGTTGTAACAGCTAAAATAACACCTGTTACCCAAGTTAATTCACGTGGTTTTTTAAAGCCACCTGTCAAATAAACTCGAAAAATATGTAAAATTAACATTAAAACCATCATACTTGCAGACCAACGATGAATCGAACGAATTAACCACCCAAAATTTACTTCGGTCATAATATATTCTACAGAAGCAAAGGCCTCACTAACACTTGGTCTATAATAGAAAGTCATGGCAAATCCAGTCGCTACTTGAACAAGAAAACAAGTTAATACAATACCCCCAAAACAATAAAAAATATTAACATGTGGTGGTACGTATTTACTTGTAATATCATCTGCAATTGATTGAATTTCTAGACGCTCTTCTAACCAATCATATACTTTACTCATACTTAATTTTTTTATACAAAACATTGAAACACAATTGAGCTATAAATAGAATTGCCAGGAACCAGATTCGAACTGGTGACACGAGGATCTTCAGTCCACTGCTCTACCAACTGAGCTATCCCGGCGATTTAAATTTAGAAGTATTCAATGTGAAATAGATATACAGTGTATACTCAAATTATTATACATAGATAAAGTAATTATGCAAGATAAAAACAATTTTTAACAAAGAAAAAACACAATTATAAAATGAATTAAGTTTGTCAAAAGTTTGCGAATACTAAAAAAACAATTATTTAATAACTAATTTTTATGCATTTCTTCTTAACTTAACATTAAGATTAGAATTTCGTGTTACATAATTTATTAATTATTACTTCTTTTTAAAAAGATTTTAATAATGTATTAAAATCTTTTTATACCATATCAAATATTTCTTCAAATACTTTTTTAACTTTGTATCCTGAATCAATAGATTCTAGTGGATCTTTTCTTAATCGATGACGTAAACAAAGAACAATAATTTTTTCTATATCATTTGAAGTAACTTCTTTTCTTCCATAAAATGCTGTATATGCTTTGGCTGCTCGATTCGTAACAATATCACCACGTAATCCATCAACATCTAATTCACTACATACCTTAGAAATTTTGACTCTTAAGTCATAGGAAAGATTAATTTCACCAAGTAAATTTTGCGCAGTTATTATTCTTTGCTTTAATTCTTGTTGCTTCTCTTTATATTTAGAAGCCCATGCATAGGGATCTTGATCAAATAAAGTTCTTTCTTCAACAATTTTAACTCGTAAATCGGGATCTTTAACTGTTCGAATTTCCGCATGCATACCAAAACGATCTAATAATTGGGGACGTAACTCTCCTTCTTCAGGATTTCCTGAACCTACCAATACAAAACGTGCGGGATGACGTATAGAAATCCCTTCACGTTCAACGGTATTCCAACCAGACGCTGCTGAATCCAATAAAATATCAACTAAATGATCGTCTAATAAATTAACTTCATCTACATATAGAATACCTCGATTTGCTTTCGCTAATAAACCAGGTTCAAAAGCCTTAATTCCCTCGGTTAATGCTTTTTCAATATCAATAGTTCCACAAACTCTATCTTCAGTGGCTCCCAGTGGTAAATCTACCATGGGTATTTTTACAAATGTTGTTTCAATTTCATCTGTAGACGAAAGATTGTCTAATTTAGCTTCATCTGGATGTCGATTAAAAGGATCATCTTTAATAACTTCAATTTCTGGTAATAAATCCGCAATAGCTCTAATTGTTGTTGATTTTCCGGTTCCACGATCGCCCATAATCATTACACCACCAATTTTAGGGTCGATTACATTTAATTGCAATGCTAACTTCATTTCTTCTTGACCTACAATGGCGGTGAAAGGAAATATAGGAGTTTCTATAGATTTTGATTGTGTCATATAATATAATATAATGGTTTTGTTTAAATAAAATTTAATATACTAATTCATTGTTCATTAGTATATTAAATTCCAATATAGCAATTATGAATAAAGAGTTGTTCCTAGACGAAACGCTAATAAGGCTGAAATTAATGCTAATGCAAGTGCTATAATTATTTGTGTATTTGTTAACATATTCATAATGATTTTAGTTTTTAGTAAGTAACGTTTAAGAAGTTTATGTAATAAAGTATAGTTCCTTTCCAATATTATTTTCGTAAATTTCTATTTCCATTAAATATTTTATGTCATAAACATTTAATAGAAATAATTTTCTTGTTTTTCTTTGTATTAAAATAAACCAAACCTGATTTTAATGCATAAATTGTGTAATCTTTACCTACTCCTACATTAATACCAGGCTTAAAAGTTAAACCTCGTTGTCTTACAATAATTGATCCGGCACTTACTTTATGACCCCCAAAACACTTTACTCCTAATCGTTTTGAATTAGAATCACGACCATTTTTCGTACTCCCTGCTCCTTTCTTGTGTGCCAAATCGCTCCTCCCTTTTTAATCTAATTGTAATTATATTGTAATTAATTAGATATCTGTCAATACTATAGTAGAATAAAGTATTACAAAATATAAACAATTTATTGTATATAAATATATAAGACAATATAGAATTTTACTTCATAAAAATTTTTTCCATGGACAATTTTGTAGTTACATTTAATAAAAATTCACTTATCCAATCCGTTGAGCACAAATACTATAAATCTGACTTACCGACATTATTTATAGGAGACACTGTTAAAATTGGAGTTTTAATTAAAGAAGGTACAAAAGAACGGATACAATATTACCAAGGAATTATAATAGCAAAACAAAATACAGGTATAAATAAAACAATTATTGTGAGGCGAGTCCTTCAAGGAATAGGTGTTGAACGAATGTTTTTAATTCATTCTCCGAAATTAAATTCAATTGAAATTAAACGCTCGTCACGGGTGAGAAAATCCAAATTATATTATCTACGAGGTTTATCAGGTAAAGCTAGTCGTTTAAAACAAAGGTTTAATTAAAATATTATAGAATATTGCATCCGGCTGGGTTCGAACCAGCGGTGTTCATTTAGAAGACGGATTATGAGTCCGTTGCCTTCAACCACTCGGCCACGAATGCTTTTTTATTGGAGCTGGTGGGAATTGAACCCACGTCCATTTAAATAAAATGAATTATTTTAATTCACAGATTTAGTTAATTTTTAGATTTTATTTTAGTGAATTTTATCAGAGATTAATTTAATCTTTATAACAAATGGAAAAAATAGTAAATTATTTTATAGTTGATTGTACTTACCTAAAAAGTATTAAATTTTAGAGCAATAGTTTTATCATATAAGTTAATTCTATATTAAATTAACCATAAAAAACTCCTAAATTTTATGCAAAAGTTAGTTTTTTATTAAATGTAATAATGTTGTTTACAATTATTCTTAATTGGATACAATGTCTATTGTATTCTGCTTATTAATTTATTTCATTTTAAATGTCAAAACCAAAACAGCCCCAATTAATAAAAATACAATAGAACATAGTATATATATACTAGGAATTAATTTAAAAAGGGAGAAACTAAATGACACCCAAGACTCATAGGATTTTAGTATTATTAAAATCCGATTAAAGAAGAAATTGAAGCTAAAAAAGATAATAATTCATTTTTTTTTTTTTGAATATTCTTTTGTCTTTATTACTATTTGATTCGAGTAATATTTCAGAGGATGTCATTCTCAATTAATCTGAAATCAATTTTTTTCTAACCAACAGGATAAATAGGGAGATTGGATAACAAAATTCAATGGGAAACGATTGATTTTATTGGTACTATCGACATAATTAAAATTAACATTTTTAATCAGATTGCCAGAGATAGTAAGTGAAACTAGTATATAATCGTTTTACATAAATTGTCTATATTTAATAGACTTAAATATAAACAATTTG